AACTATAAAATTAAAATAATAATTATTTGCATAATATGCAGTATATATATTTATGAGTATTTTACTCTATAATATATAATAAAAAAAAATACATATATATTTTATATAAATTATATTAATTTATATACGTATTAACAATCTAATTAAATTTATAAATAAAACTATGAGAATATTAAAAAGTCATCCTTTTTTAAAGTTGCTTAACGCATACTTAATAGATCATTCACAACCTAGTAATATAAGCTACTTATGAAACTTCGGTTCATTATTAGGATTATGTTTAGGAATACAAATAATAACAGGTATAACATTAGCAATGCATTATAACCCAAGTGTAGCAGAAGCCTTCAATTCTGTAGAACATATTATGCGTGATGTTAATAACGGTTGATTAGTTCGTTACTTACACAGTAATACAGCATCAGCTTTCTTCTTCTTAGTATACTTACACATAGGTAGAGGATTATACTATGGATCATACAGAGCACCTAGAACATTAGCATGAGTATTAGGAGCAATAATCTTAATTCTTATGATGGGTACAGGTTTCCTGGGTTACTTAAATATAGCCCAAAATGACTATAAAACTAAAACAATTACAACTTTAAATAATAAAAGATACTTTTCAACTTCTCGCGATACAGATAGAGTATATGATTTCTTAAAGTCTAAAAACCTTAAGCCTGTCTTTACTTACGACAATTTACACGAAGATTCAGTACGTAAAAGTATAGCTAAAGATACTAAAGGACTTAGTGGTATTTATATGATATTGAATAAAGAAACTCTAAGTTATTATATAGGATCTGCTTCTACAGGAAGAATAAATTCTAGATTTACAAATCATTTAATATATTTAACTGGAAGTAAAGTGGTTAAAAATTCAGTTAAAAAATATGGCTTACATAATTTTGCTTTCATAATATTAGAGTTATTTCCTGAAATTGTTAATCAAGAGAATAATAAGAAATTGTTGAACTTAGAAGATTTTTATCTAAAGTCTCTTTTACCTGATTACAATATATTAACAGAGGCTGGTTCTAGCTTTGGTTATAAACATACAGAAATAACTAGAATTAAAATGAAATCTAATTATAGTGAAGCTCTAGCTTCGCACAGAGAACTAATAGGAAGTTTAAATAAAGGTAAATCTTTCTCTAATCCCCCCCGGGGATACGAAACTATAGAAGCTATGAGAGAATCAGCTTTAAATAGAGAAGAAGTAAACTACACAAAACAAGGTATTTTAAATATGAAAAATAAATCTAAATCTGTTATCGTAAAAGCGTTAAATAACACTGTTTATGGTGAATTTAATAGTATAGTTGAAACAGCAGAGGCTTTAAATTGTTCTATTAAAACTATCCAGAGAGCGTTGAAAACTCCAAGTAAATTATTAAAAGGACGTTGAATTGTTGATTATAAAGAATAACCTTATAATTAATATTATAGTTATAGTCCTCTTAGTAATAAACTCTATGTAATTTATGGAAAAAAATAGAGTTTAAAAGAGAATAACCTGACAAGGTTATTGAAGAAATAAATTATTTCTTTGGCAATACTAGTGAAAACGATCAAAGTATACTATATCTTTAGCATAAGAGATCGTCGGTTCTCCATAGGATCGCTACAGACTGGGTCACTAGTGGGTGGCTGAAATGCTGCTTAATGCACAGTCGAAACTTTTTATCTTTAAGGTAGAGATAAATATGATAGCCGAACTATAAAGATATCATAGCTTTTAAATTAAAAGTAAGTTTGTATGTATTACCTTACGGACAAATGTCATTATGAGGTGCTACAGTTATTACTAACTTAATAAGTGCTATACCATGAATAGGACAAGATATAGTTGAGTCAACAAAAATTACAATATTTGGTGCGTTTAGTTTAGGTTTATTTTCTATATTACCAACTATAGGTAATATACACAGTAATGCTTTGAAGAAAGTAAAAAGTATAACAAATAAAGAAGATTATATGTCTATACCTCCATCTTTTTTAGCTTTTCTAGTAGGATTAATAGATGGAGATGGTTATATTCAAATAACCAAAACGTCTAAAGGCTTTATAACTATGAAATTGAGCATATCTTTACATTTAGATGATATATCTACATTAGAATATATTAACTCTATTTTGAAATTAGGAAAAATAAACGTTTATAAAGACTTAAAAAGTCCTACTTGTAAACTTATAATAAATAAGACTGAATTACAAGAAATTTTATTTCCTCTATTAATTTATAACAATATTTTCTTTTTAACAGAAACTAGAGTTAACCAATTCAATTTAGCTATGTATATATTAAAGAATGATATTAGAATATATGATGAAATAAATAAAAATAATGTTAAAGATATATTCAAATTACCAAGTAATTCATTTGATTATACATTATTACCTTTCTTTAAAAATTGAATTGTAGGATTTACATGTTCAGAAGGTTCATTTTTGATTAAAAGTAATAATGATGGTTGTTTTCAATTAAAACAAATAATGCATACTAATTTGTTCGAAGCTTTTAAATTAATATTTGAAACAAATAGAAAAATAGATAGAACGAATAACTATAATCAATTTGGTGTAAGTTCAAAAGCAGATATACAAAAAGTTATAAATTTCTTTTCTTTTAAAGGTTTACATCCTTTAATCGGATTAAAGTATATCCAATATATAAAATGACTAAATAATCTAAAAACTACTCTACGTTATAATAAGTTAAACTATCCAATATTGTAATATGGGCTCCTTAAAAATAATTCTATTTTTTAGAGGCAAATGGGGAAAATTACAAGGACATTTAATAAAATCACCTCCGATTATTAAATTATTTGTAGCGGCTCTTGGTTTGGTTTAAATATAATGAATCAAGAACGTTCAACGACTAATAAGTGAGTTAAACCAACAATAAGCTTAACACGATAACCCCAAGATTTAATGAATTTAAATCTAAGATATAGTCTAAATATGTTTGAAAAAACATAAAGTATAAATTAAAAATTATATAAAAATACATTGTCATTTGAGGAGGTTTATAAACAACAGATGGACCACAATATAGTGATATATTGTTAAAAATCCTGCTTAATGCTGGAAAATCTTTATTAATTTACGTTACATTATTTATCATAAAATATATAAAAGACAATCAGCAGGGGTACAAAGTATATTTACTTTATAAGCCTCTCAGAGACTAGACGCAGGAGATCTTATATACTTACTTTTTTAACTTAAAAGTTAAACATTTAAATAACCAATTCTTAAAAATAGTTAAGTTAAAAAGATCAAGATATAGTCCGATCAATAAAGAAATTTATTGAATTAGTTCACATATTTATATTTAATTTATTTTTTGTACGAAGTACAAAGTGCGAAGTGCGAAGCAAATTTGCTTAATAGTATAAACCATTTAATCTTGTATATTTAAGATTAAAGTATTTTTATACTCATTATAATAAAAAGATATTACATAATATCTTTTTGTGTAATAAAATATTATTTTATTATGCAAACGATTAGTTTTTTAAAGATATATATTAAAATAGGATATTGTTATTATGATATTAAATTTAAACAATATTTCTTATTACATTTCTCCATTTGCTTTTTTCTTTTTACTAACTTTTTTAGTTTGTTTTGTGAGATTGCATTGTAATTTAGGTCCTTTATTTCTTTATAGATTTATGGTAACACCTATTTGAGCTCTGAATATTATATTTTTTATTAGTATTATTTTTATTTTTCATTTAATAAGTGATTCTTCTTTTTCAGAGGATTTGGTTTTCCATATAGGAGATAAAGAGAATACCAATATTAATATAGGAGAAAATGCTACTATAAATATTAACGATGGAAAGGTTAGTCTTTCTGTCAATAATCTGGGAAAAGTAGCCGCGGCTATCTCTGCAGCTGGTGGTGCTAGTGCGGGTATTCAAGTAGCTAAATATGTCTCCGGTCCTCCAGCTGTTAAAATTGGAGCTGGTGTGGTTACAGCTGCAGCTGTACAGGCTAGTACAGCTATTATGACTAAAGTTTTAAATTCTAATAATAGTAATAATCCAGGAGGGACTTCTAAATTAGTTGCTAATTTAATACCCTCATCTACAGGAGATGATATACTTAAAGATTATCCTTTAAATTTATTAGGTGATATAAATACTTTACTTATTTGTGCTCTGGCATTTTTATATATTATTTTAAATATATATATAAGTAAGTATATAATTAGTAAAAATTTAGTGAAATATATACCAGTTTCAATACAAAATTATAAGATAGGTAAATTATTTGTTTTTTGACTAAATAAATACCTAAATTTGTGAAGTAAAAGTAGCAATTATATATTAGGATTTTGTTATTTTATGTTATTCTTTTGTATTATTATATGCAAGTTAAGTTTATATTTAATATTATCTGCCTAATTAAAAGTGCTTTTATACTATAATGTGACGTATTTATATAAAATATATATGAAAATTATTCAATAAGTAATATAAAATATGTGAACTAGTAACACAAATGCTCTGTTAATAATGCTACATTAAACAGATTCTTCGCATTACACTTTGTTTTACCTTTCGTATTAGCTGCATTAGCCTTAATGCACTTAATAGCTGTACACGAATCAGCTGGAGCAAGTAACCCATTAGGGGTACCTGGATACTACGATAGAGTGCCTTTCGCACCATACTTCTTATTCAAAGATTTAATAACAATATTTATTTTCTTCTTCGTATTAAGTATGTTCGTATTCTTCATGCCTAATGTATTAGGAGATAGTGAAAACTATGTTGTAGCTAACCCTATGCAAACACCTGCCGCAATAGTACCTGAATGATAAAGAATAATAAATGTCATTCTAAAATCTCGAGAATTGCTGGAAAACCCTATGATTGTAGGACAATCAGCAGGGAAACTTTTAAAAGAACCTTCAGAGACTATGCACGAGACAATTTTTTTAATTGAAGATATAGTCCGACCATAGTATAAATACTATGAATTAACATAATATTTATTGATTTAATTCTTATATTATTATTTTTCTTATCTGGTCATATACTTTTTGCAGCGCGTACAACAAAAGGTATACCTCGGTTATCCTCAAGTCAAAGAGCTTCAATAGTATTACCAGAAGAAGTTAAAGAAATATTAATAGGAATATTATTAGGAGATGCTCACATAGTTAAAAGATCTTTAACTGGTAACTCTAGATTAGTATATAGTCAAACTGCCATAAAACATAAAGAATATTTTGATTATGTTTTTAATTTCTTTTTTGTCTTTTGTGCGGAAAATTATATACCTCAACATAGATTAATAGTAGATAAAATAACTCAAACTACTTATCATGCTATATCTTTTACAACTATGCAATTACCTTGTTTTAATGAATATAGAAAATTGTTTTACGATTTAAATAAAAAGAAAATTGTTCCAGATAATATCAAAGAATTGTTAACTCCTAGTGGATTAGCTTTTTGAATTATGGATGATGGAAGTAAACAAGGTAATGGTTTACACATTAGCGTCTACGGTTTTACTGATAGAGACGTAGATAAACTAATCCTAGCTTTACAAGAGAAATTTCATCTTAAATGTTCTATACATTATAATAAGGATAATAAACCCCGTATTTATATATTTAAAGAATCTATGGAAACTTTAATATCTTTAGTAAAACCTTATTTTATTAAAGAAATGTTATATAAATTAGGTTTATAGAGTACCCTAAAATCAAGTAAGTAAACGATTTATTACCATTCTATGCTATATTAAGATCTATACCTAATAAATTATTAGGAGTTATAGCTATGTTTGCTGCATTAGTAGCAATATTAGCATTACCTTACACAGATCTAGGTAGAACTAAAGGTTTACAATTTAGACCTTTAAGTAAAATATTATTCTACATATTTGTAGCTAATTTCTTAATACTACAACAATTAGGTGCAAAACACGTTGAAACTCCATTCATAGAATTTGGACAAATAAGTACAGCATTATACTTTGCTCACTTCTTCATATTAGTACCAGTTGTTAGTGTAATAGAAAATACATTGATAGACTTATATCAAATAAATAACAAGTCAAGATAATAGATCTATTAGTGAGATAAACACTAATTTGTTAAATATATAATATTTATACAATTTTATAGTAATATTTACTATAAAAAGATTATGCTGTAAACGGATTTACACTGTGATTGCAAATCATTAGTTCGAGGTTCAATTCCTCCATAATCTTATTTTCGCTTAGTCTAGTATTACTATACAAGTTAAAACTAGATTAATAAGCGATAAAACTTAATTATAAAAATCTTTATTGATACTTATATTATTAAATAATTTACTATATTTAGAATATAGAATATATAAATCTTATCTGTAGCTTGCCTTAGCTACTACTTAAATTAAGCTGTTAGCTTATAAGTTTTATATAAAGTCAATTTAATCAACTATTTAATTAAAAGTATTAAGACGGAGTATAATATAATTTTATTATTTAATAAAGGTCAAATAATTTTATTGAATCTAAAATTATACAAAAATTTAGATAGAACTTATTCGTTCATCCAATTATTAACAATTAATAATATCATATCTAAAAACTATACTCTATTGCTTCGCAATTTTGAAATTAGAAGGTACCACAAACCTAAAATTAAGATCTGAAATATCAATGGGTATGGAAAGATGATTTAATTCAACTAACGCTAAAGATATAGGAACATTATATCTAATATTTGCTTTATTCTCAGGATTATTAGGTACTGCATTTTCAGTATTAATAAGATTAGAATTAAGTGGACCAGGAGTTCAATTCATATCAAATAACCAATTATATAATAGTATCGTTACAGCTCACGCTTTATTAATGAGTGCGCCGTTGTGTCTTGAAATGTGGTTGATCCAAATAGGATTCACAAACAAAAGTGGTTGTGTAAAGAACTATCAGGCTGGTGAAATCAAACTTCACGAGGAAACTCAAACAGCTAAGCTGATAGGAAAGGGAATAAACGGAAGAGATGCTCATTTTCTAGGATTTATACCCGATCTAAGCTGTGCAACGTTTAGGATAACAAACTTGATTATACGTAATATCCTTCACAAAAGGAACTTTGCCAAATGAGCAGATAGGGCAAATGCATTATTCAATCTAATTTTATCATTAGTTTTAGATCCACTTTCGAAGAATAATGGGATAACTCGCAAAGAGAGAAAAAATTACGCAAGAAACCTAGCACAGAGTACCGCTTCAAGGAACTACGGGATCACCTACGGGAACCATAGGAATATGGCTCCTAAGAACCAGAAAAGACTGGGACCCAGATTGGGTGGTGACGGAGTCGTCATATTAGGATTCAGCTACGATATCTGAAGGACGACAGTCTCAAATTTACAAATGAGAACATTAACATCAAAAGCCGGCAGAAATGTGATACGCGGCAGCGATATTAATAATACATTTGAATCTGCGGAAGTTAACATAAAAGCAATAAGCAATCTGAAAAATTTAGTAGCAGCTTACGAATTGATAAAAAGTAATCCAGGTAATATGACAAAAGGGGTTAATGAATTGACCCTAGACGGAATAGACCTAACTTACTTTAATAACGTCCAATCAAAGTTAAAGGCAGGTAAATATAAATTCAACCCAGCAAGAAGAATTCAAATCCCAAAACCTGGGAAGAATGAACTTAGACCTTTAACAATAGCGTCACCTAGAGAAAAAATAGTACAAAAAGCAATCCTGTTAGTCATGGAAAGATTATACGAAAATAAATTCTTAGAAACTTCGCATGGATTTAGACCTGGAAGAGGAACACACACGGCAATGAAACAATTAGATGCTACTTTTCAAAGTGCACAATTTATAATTGAAGCGGATTTCTCTAAAGCATTTGATACAATTCAGCATGAAGCCCTAATGGAAATCATAAAGGAAGAAATAAAATGTGAGAAAACTTTAGCCCTTATCAAAAGTGGACTAAAAGCAGGATACATAGAATTTGGAGAACTCCATAATAATCTAGCTATGGGTACACCTCAAGGGTCTATTTTGAGTCCTTTACTATGTAATATATTCCTACATAAAATGGATAAATACATAGAAGAGCTTAAAAAAGAATACCATAAAGGTGATAAAAGACCTAGAAGTAAAGAGAACATGAAACTTCAAAATCTTGCTAAATACTGAAGAAGAAAAGGATATGATAAAAAAAGACCTCTCGAATTTAAACTAATAATTCAGAAATTACTGAAAACACCTAGTATAAAAAGGGACGAATCTTTTATCAGAATAAATTACGTAAGATACGCCGATGATTTTGTGATAAGTATTGAAGGAAGCTACAAAATAGCGAAAGAAATCCTACTAAAATTGGAAACCTTCGTAAACAACGAACTGAAATTAAAATTCAACCCAAATAAAACCTCCATATCCAAATTTACAGAGAGCCCTTTTAAATTCTTAGGTTACAGTGTCCGTGCGCCACTAATGAAAAGAGGAGTAAAACCTATTGAAAATGTGATAATAAATGGAAAAACTGTGATAAGAAGAAAAAAAGTAAGAATCAATATAGAAATGGATACAATAAAAGTTTTAAATAAGCTGGAGAATAATGGATTTATTCGTAAAAGAACATCACACACAACACATAAAAAATTGGAATACAGAGGGACTTTCAAAGGAAATTTAATCAATTTAGATCACCCAGACATCCTAAAGTATTACAATTCTGTTGTGAGAGGAATTCAAAATTACTATAGTTTCTCCAGAAATAGATCGGACATTGCTAGAGTAGGATGGCTCCTAAAAGAATCATGCGCTCTAACACTAGCAAGGAAATTTAAACTAAAAACTATGGCAAAAGTCTTTGAAAAGTTCAAAAAGGACTTAGGATACGATATAGAAAAAAATAAAAGGATATCTTTTTCAGATATATCTTACTCCAAAGCTAAAAACATAGCTAAGGTAATAAGTATTAATCAAGACCCTATAAAAAATATAGAAACAGTTTGAAATGCTAAGTTTACAAAATCTAGACTATCAAATCCTTGTGTTATATGTGGAAGTACTACAAATGTAGAGATGCACCACGTAAGACAAATCAAAGATATGAAAAATCCTAATAGTAAACTAGACTTCTTTACTAGACAGATGGCAGCGATCAATAGAAAACAAGTACCATTATGTAAAGATCATCACATCAGATTACATAATAACACATGAACTGACGAAGAGAGGACAAAATTCAATTACGAAGCAAAGAAAAAGATGGCGCAAAAAGTTAACAAACCAGATGATCGGAATGATTAAATTTGAGATGGAGAGCTGTATGATTGGAGACAATCACGTACAGTTCGGAGGGCGGCGGAAGACGTAAGTCAACTAGGCCGACCCTACTATTCTTCATGGTCGACGAATGAAGACTATTTAATCTTAATTTTCATAGGAAAAAAGCTACTAATTTCTCAATACGTAATAACCAAAACAATATAATTACTATTACAAATAGTAATAAACCTGCTTCTAATCCCTATCCCGTAGGGATAAGTGGAAGCTATAAAAACAACGATGAATATGAAATACCTAAATATACTAAAGTATATATAGAGAACCCTTTTTCTAATAGAAATCTTATTTTAAAAGTAGCAAAGAACCAAAAAGGTGTTTATATATGAGAAAGTAATGAACATGCTTATGTAGGTCATTCTATTAATCTATACAATAGAATAAGTTCTTATTTTATGTCTTCTATTCTTAAAACTAAAGCACGTAGAGTTCTACGTTATTTTAATAAACACGGGTTTCAAGATACAAATCTAACTATATATATAATGAATGAAAATTCTAGTTTACAAGAAGTTGTAAGATTAGAACAACAATTTATTGATACTTTCAATCCAAGTTTAAATGTAGACTTAATAGCAAGTAGTTCTGGTTACCATGAACCTATGAGTAAGGAGATAAGAGATAGATTACGTAAACAAAGAGGTACTCCTGTATATATTTACAATGCAGAAGATTTTACTTTATTGTATATATTTGAATCAAAACAACATATGTATGATACAATTAATATCCACCATAAAACTGTAAATAATTGTTTAAATGGAGGTGCAATATATTTAGATACTTTCTTTTTATCTTTAGATCAAATAAATGAATCTGAAAATGTCGATTTATTAACTCTAGAAGGTATAAAAGAATTAATCAATGAAAAACGTAATATTTATATCGTTAAGCATCCCGCATCTAGAAAAATATTAGCTGAATTCAAAGATGATTCTTCTAAAAATTTATTATTTTCATCTTTAACTAGCTTAGCTAATCATTTAAAAGGTGATCGTACTACTATTAGACAATATTTAAAAGGTGAAAAATCAGGTTATTACAGAGGGAAATGAAAATTAACATATAAAGATTAAATAGAATAGGCATGGCCGGGTAAGGTAGAAATATCTTATTTTCTTTTCACTATATGCTGGAATCTCCTTAGAGCCTTTAAAACTAGTACCGCAGACTAAAAGTTAGCAGTGGAAAACAACAGTGACATTTTAAAGGATTGGACAATCAGCAGGAAACCAAAGATAATTTTGTTATTGAGTAGGTTCCTCAGAGACTACACGTGAAATATCTTAGTAAATATTATTTTATATTTAAAGATAAAGATATAGTCCGTTCATATTCGAAAGTCTATGAGTAAACGTATGCCTGCATTAATCGGAGGATTTGGGAATTTCCTTATGCCTTTAATGGTAGGAGGTCCTGATATGGCAGAACAAAAAGGATCTCCGGTTGAAAAATTTACAGTTAAAAAAATTATGCATAAAAGAAATCTACCAAAAAATCCTAAAAATGGAAATACCTTAATTTTCATATTATTATGTACAGTTTTATTTATATCAATTATTACTATATATAAATATGGTTTATTTTTTTTTCTGCAGGAAAGTGTCTTAATCATGTTTTTTTATTTATTTACTTTATTTGTACTAGATGGGTTTAAGTTATCAAAAGAGAAAAATATAAAATATTTACAAATTATATTATTTAGTATATTTATTGTATATTTCATATACTGACTTTGTAAAAATTCTTTAGTTGCTACAAAATTGAATATAAATCCTGAAGATATAAATAAAAATACAGATATAGTATTAAAAGGTAAAGTAGTTTTAAATAAAGAGGTTGCCGCGGAAGTAGCTGAAGGAATATCTAGTTTAGGTTCAAATGTAGGATTCGCAGCTACAGTAGGAGCTATAGCAGGAAGTATTTCTAATGATGTGGCAAAAACTGCTTTACCTCCTGTACAAAAAGCTGGAATTATTATGGCAGGAGGATTAGCAGGAGCAGTTTTACATGTAGGCGGTAGTGCTATTAATGCTCAAACACATGCAGCTGCAAGATTAAAACAACAACATTCAAATAATGCTGATAATCTGTCTAGTATAAATACAACTAGTGATCTATTAAAAAATCATGATATAAAAAAATTCATGGATAGCTTTAGCTTGCGCAGCACAAATATAGATTATAATAGTCCTTTAGAAATATTACTATGATGTATAAATACACTTAGTAAAATATCTTTAATATTGATTGTAATAATAATAATTCAGATTATTTTTAGATATTTTTTTACGAGCGAAAGCTATGAATCAAAATTAAAATTTATCGATAATTTATTTCCAAATCATAGTAAAATTATTCAAAGTTATATAAGTAAATTAATTAACTTGAACAAGAGCGTTAGTTTAATTTATTTAATATTAGCTATAATAATATTATTATTATGTACATTTGGAATTTATTACTTTTCTTTAGAATTAAGTAATAATATAAATGGCTATGTGGATGTGTTTTTAAATAAAAAAAGATAATGAAAATAGATCAAGATAATAATAGATTAAAATCATATTTAGCTGGTTTATTCGAAGGAGATGGACATATTTGAATGCCAAATGAATATTTAAAAAAAAAACATAATCCTAGATTTTGTATAACTTTTGGGCTTAAGAACAAAGAATTAGCTTTAAAATTATTAGACATAATAGGTTATGGTTTTATTAGATATAAACCTAAGAATAATGCTTGTGTCCTTACCATATCTCCTGTTAAAGGATTAAAAAATATTATTCATTATATTAATGGTGAATTAAGAACACCTAAAAAACATCAGTTATACAAATTAATTGATTGAATAAATAAAAATCATAATGAAAATATAATTAAATTACCTATTAAAAAAGAGAGTTTAAATCAAGATGGTTGATTAGCAGGATTTCTAGATGCTGATGGAAGTTTTTCCGTACAACATACAATAGGAAAAAAGAGAAAAATTTCATGTAGATTAAGACTAGAACAAAGAATGTACGATCCTATTACAGGAGATAGTTATCTAGATACATTAAGAATAATAGCTAAATTCTTAGATTGTAATTTAAAAACTAGAAAACAAATTTCAACAGGAAATGAATATTATATTATAGCAGCTACTAGTAAAGTATCTTTATATATAATAATAAATTATTTTAACAATTTCCCTTTATATTCTTCTAAATATTTAGATTATTTAGATTGAAAAAAAGCTGCGAAATTAATATTAAATAATCAACACTATACTGAGGAAGGAATAACAGAAATTAATATTATAAGAAATAAAATGAATTCAAAAAGAATAGAATTCAATTGAGATCATTTGTGCTGCCTTTATAAAAAATAATAGCAAGCTAAAGCTAAAGCTAAAGCTATAACTGTAAATTTTTCAACTAAATAGGGAATGCCGTGTAAAATTGTGAATTTTTATATTATCACTTCGCTATATGCATAGAATCTCTCGAATTATAAGATTAACTTCTTAATTTAACAGATATATATACACTTAATTGGATAGTAGTTATCCTAAGGTTGTTTTTCGACCGAATTAATCGTAACAATTATATATACATGGGAAGAATATGCAGGAAACCAAAGTAATTTTTATTTTAATTATTAGTAGGATCCTCAGAGACTACACGCGAAGCTCATTATTTCAATTGGAATAATGATGAAGACATAGTCCGGCCGGGTAGGAAACTACTTAAAGGGTAACGATTCCCTAGATTAAATAATATAAGTTTCTGATTATTACCTCCTAGCTTAATGTTATTAATATTATCTGCTTGTATAGAAGGTGGAGCAGGTACAGGATGAACTATATACCCTCCTTTATCTGGATTACAAAGCCACAGTGGACCTAGTGTTGACTTAGCAATATTCGCCTTACACTTATCAGGTGTAAGTAGTTTATTAGGTGCTGTAAACTTCATAACTACTATAGCTAACATGAGAACACCTGGTATAAAATTACACAAATTAGCATTATTCGGGTGAGCTGTAGTAATAACAGCTGTATTATTATTATTATCATTACCTGTATTAGCTGGTAAAATACTGCCTGCGTTAAATTTGGCCAATTGCTGGAAAGAGATATCTGTAACTATTATATCTTTATCAGCAGGATGCTTAATAACTTATAATATATTAAGTATCTTCAGAGACTATGCGCCAAAATTTGTATGTTTTAAAAATTATCCTTATTCAAGTCGTAAATTGATTTCTAGCTTAAGTGGTTCAGCTTTTAACCTTAATAGTAATAGAGAATTAGATGTAAGATTTGCTTCATATTTAGCTGGTTTAGTAGAAGGTGATGGTACAATTATTGTACCTAAAACTGAAAGATCTGCTAAAAATAAGTTATATTACCCTTCAATACAAATAGTTTTTGATTTAAGAGATTTTCCTTTAGCTTTAATGGTACAATCAAAACTAAGCCATGGATCTATTTCAAGAATAAAAGGTTCTAATGCTTACGTATTATCTATCAACAAAATGGAAGGTATAATTCTAGTAACTAATATTATAAATGGTTATATGAGAACCCCTAAAATTATAGCTTTACATCGATTAATTGATTGATTAAACATTAGATTCGATTTAAATATAGAAAAAAAAAATAAAGATATAAACGACATAACTTCTAATTCTTGATTAGCAGGATTTATAGATGCTGATGGACATTTTTCAGTTAGAACTACTTTAGGTAACAAATACCCAAAAATAGAGTGTAAATTTGAGTTATCTCAAAGACAGATTGATCATAATAATCAAGATAATTTTGAATATTTGAACTTAATTGCTAATTTTCTGTCTTCTACTGTAAAAGAAATTAGAATGGACAAACCTAAACCTGAATATAGAGTTAGAACTACAAGTTTAAGTAGTAATCTAGTATTAGTTAGTTATCTTGAAAAATATCCTTTATTTTCTAGTAAGTATTTAAATTATAAAGATTGGTTGAAAGTATTATGATATTTTGAATTCAAAAAACATACAGAACCCAAATCTATAAAAGCTATAATAGAAATAAAATTACAAATGAATAACAAGAGAACTGAATTTAATTGAGATCATTTAAAGAATTTTTATAACTTATACAAATAAGATATAGTCCTAACAGTATGGTAACATATTGAGTATCTACCTTAAAATTCACTTAAGAGGTTAATATAACCATGAGACCTAGTCTAGTAGATAAAAAATTTATAAGGGTATAACAATGATATTAACAGACAGAAACTTTAACACTTCATTCTTCGAAGTAGCTGGAGGAGGAGATCCTATCTTATTCCAACATCTTTTCTGATTCTTCGGACACCCAGAGGTTTATATTTTAATTATACCTGGATTCGGTATAATAAGTACAACTATCTCATCTAACTCAAGCAAACCTATATTCGGTTACATCGGTATGGTTTACGCTATGTTATCTATTGGAATCTTAGGATTTATCGTGTGATCACATCACATGTATACTGTAGGATTAGATGTTGATACAAGAGCTTACTTCACAGCCGCTACATTAATAATTGCAGTTCCTACTGGAATTAAAATATTCTCATGATTAGCTACATGTTACGGAGGATCTATTAAAATGACACCTTCAATGTTATTTTCATTAGGGTTCGTATTCATGTTCACAATCGGAGGGTTAATAAACCACTTAGCTCTCCCTTTAAAGATCACTATATGCTGGGAACTTCTAATAACTATGCTACTAGGATTTATTATAAATTCAGTGACAATGTATAGTTTTGAACAATCAGCAGGAAACCAAAGGATATTTAATATCTTAGTAGGTTCCTCAGAGACTACACGTGATCCTCATATACATTATATGAGAAGATATAGTCCGTGAAATAAGAATGCGTTAACTTATTTATATAATAATAGTATTAATTATAATAAAACTATTATTCGTCAGTATTCAACTTCTAGTAATAATATAGAAGATAACATAAAAAACATAGATTCTATCTATATATACAATAACTTTAAAGAAGATAAAAGCCGTATATTAAAAGAACAAAAAAATCAATCAGGTATTTATCTTTTTATAAATAATATAAATGGTCATACTTATATAGGTAGTTCTGCACATTTAAACGCTAGAATGAAAAATTACCTTAATACTGCTTTTTTAAAAAGTAAACAGAATATGAACATGCCTATAGTAAAAGCTTTACTTAAATATGGTCAATCAAATTTCAGTTTACAAATTTTAGAGCATGTTAGTGTAGATATATTAACTGTTAGAGAAACATTTTATATAACATCTGTTTTACCTCATTATAATGTATTAAAACAAGGTTATTCTTCTTTAGGTTATAAACATACAGAAGAGACGAAACAATTATTATCTAAATTAGCTAAAAATAGAATACATAATGAAGAAACTAAAGGACTAATAGCTAGAGCTTTAACTGGTGAAAATAATCCTTTTTATAACAAAAGTCATTCTATTGAAAGTAAAAGAAGAATGATAGAAGCTAATTCAGCTTACCCTGTTTATATTTATAATTCTTTTAAAGAATTATTAGTTATTTTTCCTGCTTCGCAGGTATCAACTATAGCTAATAGAATAAATTCTAACCATTCTACTATTGTTAGTAATATAAAAACCCAAAGTTTATTTAGAGGTGAGTGATATTTCAGCAATATACCTTATAATATTGAGGATAGTCCTCAAATTAAGGATTGAGAATCTTATGAAAGTCAAATTTTAATAGACAATATTACTAAGAATAGCCATATTAAAAGAGCTGTATTTGTGTATGATAATAATATGAATTTTCTATCTAAATATGATGGAGTTACTGACGCTCAAAAAGCTTTAAATATTAATCATAGTACAATTAAAAAGTATGCAGAAATAAATGCTCCTTATAAAGATTATATTTTTAGCTTTGAGAGATTAAATAAGTAAACCTTATTATTCGTAAGTGGTGTTGTATTAGCTAACGCTTCATTAGATATCGCATTCCATGATACATACTACGTTGTTGCTCACTTCCACTATGTATTAAGTATGGGTGCTGTATTCGCAATGTTCGCAGGATGATACTACTGAATACCAAAAATGTTAGGATTAAATTATAACTTAACATTAGCTAAAATACAATTCTGATTATTATTTATAGGGGTTAGACAAACGGGAAGACTTATTGAAAAGGTAAAAAGATTGTATAGCTCTACAGGGGTGCTGCTTCGCAGCACACCTTTAAATCCTGAAGAGTTTATTCATTTTTTTCAAAACGTAAAAAAAAATAAAAAAGATATATACAAAACGTTAAGAAAAAAAGCAGGTATATATGTTTTTATCAATAATAAAACTAATCAATTATATGTTGGTAGCAGTATTAATTTAACTAAAAGAATGGTAAGTTATTATTATTATTATAATTCGGATAAACCATCTAAATTAGTTATCACTAGAGCAATGAGAAAATATGGGTTAGATAATTTTTCCTTAGGTATTAAAGAATTTTGTGATAATAACCCTAAAATATGTCTAGATTTAGAACAAAAATGGATAGATTATTACAAACCAAAATATAATGTTTTAACTATTGCAGGTAATTCTTCAGGTTATAAACATAATATTGAAACCATTAATAAATTAAAAGAAATGTTTAAGAAAGAAAATCACCCTAAATTCGGTAGTACTACATCTGTTGAAACAAGAGAAGCTATTAGTGAAAGTATAAAAATATTTTACTCAAACAATAGTCATCCTAGTAAAGGATTAAAAGGTAAATTATCGCCACAATATGGTATTGGAGGTAAATTCGTCTTTTGTTATAATGAAACAGGTAAAGAATTAATTTTCCCTTCTATCAATGCTACTAAAAACCATTTTAAAGTTAGATGAACTTTAATAAAAAAAAATATTGATACAAATGAATGAGTAATTATTAATGATGAAAAATGAATATTACAATCTATACCTACTCAAAAAGAGTAAAATTAGCCCCTTCCAATCCTTCTATATGCTGGAAACTCTCATAAAGCTTAAGTACTATAATAACAGTAAAAATCTTAAGTGTATCTAGATTATCAGCAGGAAACCAAAATAGCAAGTCATGTTATGAGTAGGATCCTCAGAGACTACACGAAGGAAATTATTTAATATGTTTATTAAATAATTAAGATATAGTCCAAACATGTAATTTAACATTCTTCCCACAACACTTCTTAGGTTTACAAGGAATGCCTAGAAGAATAGGAGACTATCCTGATGCATTCGCCGGATGAAACTTAATTAGTAGTATAGGATCAATTGTAAGTGTAGTTGCTGCATGATTATTCTTATACTTAGTTTACAACCAACTAGTAGAAGGTAAAGTAGCAAGTAGAAATCCATGATTAACACCTGGATTCTATACTGATATCTTACAAGCTAACTTAAACAGAAGTTACAGTAGTTTAGAATGAGGATTATCAAGCCCACCTAAACCTCACGCATTTGTAAGTTTACCTTTACAATCTAATAATAGTATAATATTATTTTTAGGTTGCTTGTTAATAGGGTTGATAGGAGGAGAAATCTTTAAATCTGGTATTTTGGGCGGGGAGTTAAAAAATAAATTTCTAAATATTTTTACTTATAATAAATTTATTTATATTTTTATATTTAGTATATTAAATTTAACATTTATATTAATGTTGTTAGGTAATTCCATAAATACTGCTTATTGTTTAGATGAAGAAACTTTAAAAAAATTGGGAGAAACTGCAACAATCGCAAAAGAAACTAATTTAAATCCGAGTATTTCAGGTACTAAAGTTAGTCTTGAAGCAGGGAAAGTAGATGTTAACATTCCTTCAGGCATACTAAATAATGTAGGTTATTATGGAGGACTTTCAACTACAATTGTTGGAGGATTAAGTGTAGGTGCAAGCCTAGTGGCAAAAAGTGGTTCTCCTTTAGTTAAAGCCGGGTTTGCTATAGGAACAAGTACTTTAGCGACAGGTTTGTATGCATTAAATACAACTACTAACAAACATATACCTAGTAATTCAGATACAAATAATAAAGATAATTTACCTAAAGATATTGATTATCCTGCAAAATCTATGATTGAAAACGGAGATAATAACTTATTTACAGCTCAAGATACATTAGATTTTTTAGATACTTATTTGTTAGTGCATAATATATTTTTATATTTACTTTTTACACTAATTATATTCTTTATAGGTGTTAAAGTATCAGAGAACAAAGAAAGTATAAGTTGAATAAAATCTTTACTTAACAATAATAGTATATATAAATTTCTAGAAAAATTATTTATTTTTTGAGGAAAGAATAGTATTCTTTTCTTTTTTTTTAATTGAATAGTTTTAGTAATAAGTATGATTTTTTTTATTTATTATTTAAATTGATTCATTTTTAATTTTGAGGATATTTGCTATATATATGTTAATTCTAAAAATAAGTAAATATTTTATTATTTAAATTTAATAGATTGTTCGATGTAAAATTCTCTTTAAGTAATCTTACATTTGGAGTATGACTAATAGATTAGTTATACTTCAAGCCTCATTAGCTCAATGGAAGAGCATGATACTTCTAATATCAGGACCTTAGTTCGACTCTGAGATGAGGTATATTTCCTTAATAATAAATAGTTTATTAATTAGAACTTATATTTTAATTACTGATTATTTTTGCTTCTAGGTTATCTAAAGTTTAATATAGAATTTATTCTATATTATTAATTTTTTATAATATAAAAGGAATATTAACTAGCATTTTATAGCTTACGCACAAAAAAAATGAATTTACCAACAACTGTTATTTCAATAATTGAAAATTTATTATTAATGTTACCTGCATTATTAGTAGTTGCATACGTAACTGTAGCTGAAAGAAAAACTATGGCTAGTATGCAAAGAAGATTAGGACCAAATGCTGTAGGTTACTATGGTTTATTACAAGCTTTTGCTGATGCCTTAAAATTAATATTAAAAGAATATGTAGCTCCTACACAAGCTAATTTAATATTATTCTTCTTAGGGCCTATAGTAACATTAATATTTGCTTTATTAGGTTATGCTGTTATACCATATGGACCTGGATTATCTCTAGGTGATATGGAGTTAGGTATACTATTTATGTTAGCCGTATCATCATTAGCTACATATGGTATATTATTAGCAGGATGAAGTGCTAATAGTAAATATGCTTTCTTAGGGTCATTAAGAAGTACAGCTCAATTAATTAGTTACGAATTAGTATTAAGTTCAGTATTATTAATTATTATTATGATAACTAATAGTTTAAACTTAAATATTAATGTACAATTCCAAAAAATTATATGATTAGGTATACCTTTATTTGTTATATTAATCATATTCTTTATAGGTGCTGTAGCTGAAACTAATAGAGCTCCATTTGATTTAGCTGAGGCTAAGTAGATTTGGCCTCATTAAAGATCACAAATTGCTGGAATATCTCGTATAAGACAATCAGCAGGGAAATAATTTGATATATTTCGAATTAACTCTTCAGAGACTAAATGTGATCATTTAATATTAAAAATATTAAATAAGATATAGTCCAAACTTATATGAGAATATAAGATTAATATTTAATCGAAATTAAGTATATATAAGCTAAATACTAATAAAAATAAATTAAACTATAATCCTATAGAGTCTAAAAGATTCTATTCATCTAACCTACAGACAAAAATCAGGATAGAAACCCTATACCTATTTTAACTTTAAAAGAGTTAAACGATAAAAATTATATAGATTCATTCAGAAAAGTACTAAAAGGTAAAGGTGGTATTTATTCCTAGCTCGCGCAGTAAATACAATTAATAATAAACAATATATAGGTAGTGCCAAAGATCTATATTTGAGATTAAATGAACATTTAAATAATAAAAAATCGAATATTAATTTACAAAGAGCAATCAGTAAATATGGATTAGATAAATTTAATTGAGTTGAGGCTGCCTTTATAAAAAAATAATAGCAAGCTAAAGCTCGAATATTTTAGTTATATAAGTAAAATAATCAGTAACGAAGATTTAACTACATTAGAAACAAATTATATAAAATCTTTTAACCCTACAACTCTTTAAACTAAACGCTACTAGTATGTCAGGATATAAACATACTGTAGAAGCAATAGAAAAATGAAAGAATATTATAAAGATAAGAATAGCCATCCTATGTATGGTAAAAATCATACTAAAGAAGCTTTATCTTTAATTAGCAAACCTGGTGGATTAAATCCTATGTACGGTAAGACTCATAGTGATGAAACTAGAAGTATTATGACTAAAAAAATAAATAAGTACTTAAAAGGTGTAGGTATATTCGATTTAAATAATAATTTAATTAAGAAATTTGACAATAATGTAGAATTAGCTAAATACTTAAAGATATCTAAAGTGACGGTAGGTAAATATATGAATAACAATTTAATTTATGATAATATTTATATATTTAAACCTATAGAAAATAAAAATTTCGATTAATAGTTGGAATCTGAATTAGTTAGTGGATTCATGACAGAACACGCTGCTGTTATATTCGTTTTCTTCTTCTTAGCCGAGTATGCAAGTATAGTAGTTATGTGTATCTTAACTAGTATATTATTCTTAGGAGGTTACTTATTAGGTTTCGATCATGTTTACTTCTTCGATTCTATAAATTACATCTATGCTTATTTATTTAACGTAGAATGAATAACATCTAACGAATATTTCAAACTAAGAGAATTATTAACTAGTTCTGCAGTAGATGGATTATTATATAGTTTAGCTTTAGGTGTAAAAAGTTCAATGATGGTGTTTACTTTCATCTGGACAAGAGCGTCTTTTCCTAGAATACGTTTTGACCAACTTATGTCCTTTTGTTGAACTGTATTATTGCCTATACTATTCGCATTTATAGTATTAGTTCCATGTTTACTTTATATATTTGGAATATTCTTTATAAATATTAACTTATTTTAATACTATAAAAATAAGATCGAGTTCAATCATGAAATGCATATCTATTGATATTATATTTACAATAAAGCTTAAAGAATAAAAAAATTATGTTTAATAATATACCCTTAAATCAAATTTATACTAATATAAATGAACTTTCAATTATTTGTTTGATAAAAAAGAACTTAACAAAACAAATAGGAATATACAGTATTGTCAATAATAATGACGGAAAGATGTATATAGGAAGTTCTATGAATTTAGCCAAAAGAATATTGGAACATATAAATAATAAACAATCTAATATATATTTACAAAATGCTATAAGTAAATACAAATTAGAGAATTTTACTCTTTATAATTTAGAATTCCTATATACAGATAATAATTTATCTAAAACTGAATTAAATATTCAACTAATAGAAATGGAACAGAAATATTTAGATTTATTTGATAATAAATATAATATAAATCCTACAGCAGGAAAATCTAGAATTGGAGCTAAACATACTGAAGCTACCAGAGAATTAATGAGTAAAGTAAGACAAGAAAATCCTTAATAAAAAACATAATGTTGAAATCATAGAGAAAATGAAATTAAGATTATCAGGTTCAAATAATCATATGTATGGTAAACCAGTAACTGAAGAAAATAAAAAATTAATATCTAAAATGTTTAGTAAAAGTATTTATTTATATGATGCTAACACATTTAAATTAATAAATAAATACGATAAACATAAAGATATAATAAAAGATTTAAATATTTCACCTAAAACTTTAGTAAAATATAAGAATTCAGGTAAAGTGTTTAGAGGTAAATATATTTGAACTTCTTTTGAAATAATTAAAGAGTAAGAGTATAAATATCATGTATTATAATGATCTTGTAAACTTATACACTATTACATTAACTTCTAGTTAACGGCGAAATGCTAAATTGACGCCTTTAATTAGTAGGCTAGCTTACGCAGCTGAAAAATTTATTTTTTACTAAACCGAGCCTTCCTTTAGTAATACTATCAATTAGCTAAGAAACCCATAGGACTTCGTAGGCAAAAGGGCGAGTGAACAAGGGCATTCAAAATTCTATATTAATTATGATAAATTTAGATTATTTAAATATTTATATTATAGTACCTAGTACTATATTTTTTTATTGCTTATTTAATGGTTATTTTAATATCAATTATATTAAAGGTTTCTTACATTCATATCCTTTAATAGGTACTTTTTTAAAACTTTTAGGTTGAATATTCCTTATTTGTTTAGTATTGTATTTATTAAGTGATACAGTTTATGCTATGGCTCCTGGATCTTCCGGGAGTAATACTGATTTACCTAAGGGTGATGTGAAGATTACTACAGGTGATGTAAGTAACAGTCTTACCATTAAAGACTCTACTATTAATATACCTGACATAGTGGCTAGAGGACTAACTAATCTTGGTTCTGGTACTGCGATAGCAGCAGGTATAACAGGTGCTAGTAGTATTGCTACTAAAGCAGGAAGTTCTCCTATGGCTAAATTAGGTATTATAGCCACTGGAGGTGTAATAGGGGCTGTGTCTGTAGTTTTGGCTAACGGAACAAATCTTATTGCAGAAAAAAAAATTGATAATGCAATGACTTTAACTGGGAAGTCGGATACACTTCCTATATCCTCTACTTCTGCGCAAGGTAGCATTAGTCAAACTACTACTTCCAATACTGAAAGTGGTAATTCTGGAGATGGGCCAGCTGCTTTTTCAATAGAACCTGGCGCGGATTTTGATACTGTTATGAGTTTATTAGAAGCTAATAATATTTTACATATTTGTATATTATATTTACCTACTTCTCTAATGATTTTATATTTATCTACTATGATAGTTGAAAATCAATGAAACCTAATATGAATTAAAAATATTTTTGGTAATTGATTTTATAATTTAATAATAAAATTTTTAAGTTATACAGGTAAATATAATAGAATTTGAATGTTTATAGGGTGAGTACTTTTAGTATTTGCTAGTTTAGTTGCTTTATATATTTCGAATTTTCTAGTAAATAATATCGATATTATTAGTGAAATTATACAAAAAGGAAAATAAATTTACCCTTTGAATATTATCATGTCTTATAGAGTATTTATTGAATATATTCACAAGAATATTCCAATTCAAAGGGTAGCTTACGCGAACCTTCAGCTACAAAAATAAAAGTTTTACTAAAATAGTTAAACATAACTATTCTATAGTAAAATAAGTGAAAGAATCAAAAATAACTCTTAACTGTTTGTTACCTCATAGTAATAAACTTTTTATCTTTAGTTAGCTATTAAAACATAACTATAAAGTCTATTAATAAGTAGTTTTATGAATATTTTCATGAATATTATCTACAATACTAGTAGCTAAGGCTACACTTTAAAAGTACAACCATGAAATGCATGTCCATCGGTATAAATATATAATCTAAAGTTCGAAGATAACCTCTTTTACAAGATGTGATTATCCTCTTTATTAGCCGTACCATTAATAGGTACAATAATAGTATCTAGTGTAGACTCATATAAAAAAACATCAGCAGTCTATACTAAAATAATAGCATTAATAGCTAGTGTTATAAATTTAATTATATCATTAGTAATGTTTATATTATTTAACAGTAGTACAAATCAATTCCAATTTGTACAAGAACATTATAACGTACAATTATTTGATATTTACTTAGGAGTAGACGGTATATCTGTATACTTTGTATTATTAACAACAATAATAATGCCCATAGCAATATTATCTAATTGAGACTCTATAAAAGAAAATGTAAGAGCTTACATAATTATAATGTTATTATTAGAAACATTATTACTAGCCGTATTTATGGTATTAGATATAATGTCTTTCTATATTTTCTTCGAAAGTATCTTACCACCTCTATTTATATTAGTAGGTATATTTGGGTCAGATAACAAAGTTAGTGCTAGTTATTATTTATTCTTATATACATTATGAGGATCTTTATTCTTATTATTATCAATATTAAGTATATCTTCAATAATGGGTAGTACAGATTTCGATACATTATTCAAATTAAATTTTGAATATAAAACACAAATATTCTTATTTATAGGTATATTTATAGCATTTGCTGTAAAAACACCTACTATATTCTTGAATAATTGATTATTAAAAGCTCACGTTGAATCACCATTAGGTGGTAGTATAGTATTAGCCGCTATTGTATTAAAATTAAGTTTATACGGTATATTTAGAATGATATTACCTATATTACCAAAAGCAGCATTAGATTATACATTTGTAATTTACACAATAGCTGTAATTACAATAATTTACGCTAGTTTTAGTACAATAAGAACAACAGATGTTAAAGAATTAATAGCTTACAGTTCTGTTTGTCACGCAGCTGTATACTTAATAGGTGCATTTAGTAATACAATACAAGGTATAGAAGGAAGTATAGTATTAGGATTGGCTCACGGATTCGTATCTAGTGGTTTATTCATATGTGCAGGTGGTATATTATATGATAGAACTGGAACTAGAAGTATATTCTTCTATAGAGGTGCTACTCAATTAATGCCTATCTTCTCAATATTATTCTTCATATTAGCATTAGGTAACTGTGGAGCTCCATTAACAATAAATTTCGTAGGAGAATTCATGTCATTATATGGAATCTTAGAAAAATTACCAATATTAGGAGTATTTGCTTGTTCATCTATAATATTCTCTGCTGCATATACAATATACTTGTTCAATAGAACAGCCTTCGGTGGATCATTCACAAGATTCTTAGAAGAAAGTGTATATGATGTAAATAAAAGAGAATTCACAATGCTATTTATATTAGTAGTATTTACTGTATTCTTAGGAATTTACCCTTCATTAATATTAAACGTATTAGACTACTCAATGAATAGTTTAATATATAGCGTATAATAATTTAAAAACAATTATTAAACTCTTATCTAACTTACGATTAAAATAATTTACGTATTAAAGCTGTATAAGCTAAAATTCATAAAAAGAAAACAAAATATGCCTCAATTAACACCTTTTTATTACATGAATGAAGTAGTATTTTCTTTTACTATCATAGTATTAGTATTATACGTATTATCTAAATACATATTACCAAGAATAGTTCGTTTATTCTTATCACGTATGTTCATAAATAAAATATAATATAAATTTATATATTATAAAAATATTATAATTAGTGTGCTGCTTAGCTTGCTAGGTAACTAAAGCGACTAGTTATAAATAATTAGTTATTTAAAGATATATATCTTATAGTAGTGATTATACTACTAATGTTTTCTAACACACAAAATTTATTTACAGAAATAAGAAGTCCTTTAGATCAATTCGAAATAAGAGACATATTAAACTTAGAAGTTTTAGGTGGTAACTTACACTTATCAATAACAAACATAGGATTCTACTTAACATTAGGAGCATTATTAACATTAATATTAAGCTTAGTTGCAACTAACCAAAACAAATTAGTAAGTAACAACTGATCTATAGCTCAAGAATCTTTATACGTAACAATACACAATATAGTTACAGGACAAATAAATGCTAAAGGAGGACAAATATACTTCCCATTTATTTACACATTATTTGTATTTATATTAATAAATAATTTAATCGGTATGGTACCTTATAGTTTCGCATCTACAGGACACTTTGCATTAACATTTGCATTAAGTTTCACAATAGTATTAGGAGCTACAATATTAGGATTCTCTAAACACGGTTTAAAATTCTTCTCATCATTAGTACCTGCTGGGTGTCCTTTAGGGTTATTACCATTATTAGTAATAATAGAATTTATCAGTTATCTTGCAAGATGTGTATCTCTTGGTTTAAGATTAGGAGCTAATATCGTTGCAGGACACATGCTGTTAAGCATTTTAAGTGGTTTTGTATATAATATAATGAGTTCAGGTTTAATATTATTTGTAATAGGATTAATACCATTATTATTTATTGTAGCCTTCTCAGGATTAGAATTGATGATCGCTGTTATACAAGCTCAAGTTTTCGTAGTGTTAACAAGTTCTTATATAAAAGATGGATTAGACCTGCATTAATAAGAGAAAGATGATTACAGTTAAAACAGTACCTGCTTTAATATACAACAACCCTGATAAAAATAAAGGACTTATTATAAAAGAAAATATGAATAAAACAGGTGTTTATTCGTGAATTCATATAGAAACTGGTAAACGTTATGTGGGATCCAGTGTTAACTTAGGAAAAAGATTATCACAATATTATAACTACAATCATTTGTCTTCTAAGAATATGGTAATATGTAAAGCACTTTTAAAACATGGTTATTCAGGATTTCTATTAGAAATATTAGAATTTTGTTCTATAGAAGAAATACTCGATAAAGAACAATATTATATAGATAAATATGAACCAGAGTTTAATATTTTAAAAACAGCAGGCTCATCATTAGGATTCAAACATAGTGAAGCAACTAAAGAATTAATGAGTCAATTAGCTAAAGGGCGCCTTATATCAGAAAAAACTTTAATCAAAATGAGAGATAGGACTGTAACAGAAGAAGTTAAAGAAAAAATAAGTGCTACTCTTCAAGGTAGAAAATTCACATCTGAAACTTTACAACGTATGAGTGATGCAGCTTTAGGTCGTAAAGTTAGTGAAGAAACTAAATTGAAATTAAGATTGAATAATAATAAGAGACAAATTGTAAAACTTACTAATGCTGAAACTGGTGAATCTAAAGAGTTTCTTTTTATAAGAGAAGCTGCCGAATACTTAGGAACATCTCATACACAAATAAGAAATTATTATAATAAGAATAAACCTTACAAAGGATATGTTATAGACTTAAGTAAACCGGCTTAAGTCTGGATAAGTATTTTATTAAGTTAAAATATAAGGGTGGGAAGGATTTGTTACTTCTGTAACGGGTATATTCATTTCATACTCAGCTAGAAATGTTTCATTAGGATTAAGATTAGCAGCTAACATAACAGCTGGTCACATGTTATTAGCAATATTAAGTGGATTTGTTTATAACATAATGAATTCAGGAATAATATTCTTTATCTTAGGATTAATCCCATTAGCATTTATAATAGCATTCTCAGGATTAGAATTAGCTATAGCCTTTATCCAGGCGCAGGTGTTTGTAGTCTTAACTTCTTCTTACATTAAAGATGGATTAGACCTACATTAATATATAAAAGAATATGTGCATGCGTGCATGCACGCATGAAAAAAGATTAAAAAAATATACAACTTAATCCTTGATGTATAACAGGTTATACTGATGGTGAAGGTAATTTTACTATTAAAACTGTATCAGCTAGTACAACAAAAATAGGATATACTGTTAGATTAATATATCAAATTACAGTTCATCCTTATGATATAGATATGCTATATAAATTAAAAACATATTTTTACAACGTAGGAGATTAATAAAGATTATGTTTCTTATATAATAACCAGATTGTCAGATATATTAAAAGTAGTAATTCCTCATTTCACTAATTATCCTTTACAATATACTAAGTTGATTTCATACTATTTGTTTAAAAAAGTAGCTTTTTTAATGAATAACCGTGATCATCTAACATTAGGGGAATATAATAAAATATTAGCCTATAAAGCTAGTTAAAAAAAAAGATTGAATGCTTCTATATTTAAAAATATTATACCTTTTGATGTATCAAGTATTATTACTAATAATACTAATTCACTATTAGATCCTTACTATATAACAGGTTTTGTATATGGTTCGGTTTTTATATCTAAACCTTCCTCCTTAAGTAAATGACCTGATTAATAAGCTACGTTTTCTATAGCTCAGCACAATAGAGATATAAACTTATTAAACAAACAGAATTAATTTTACTCTTAATTGTGTACTTAAAAAAAAGGAAGTGAAAACATGGTTTATTTAGCCGTTAGAAATAAAAAATATTTTCATAATAAAATACTGCCTTTATTTGTTAAGTATAATTTAGAAGGTGAAAAGAATAAAGATTTTCACAATTTTTGTTTAGGTGTTGAGATACTATACAATAATTTAGGTAAAGGTATTAAAAACTTATCTGCAGATGATACAGCTAAACTTAATTATTTAATAGATCATATGAATAAAAACAGATACAATAAATAGTATTTGTATTATAACTTAAAGTTATAAATAATTAGTTATTTAAAGATATATATGTACCCAAAGTAGATACTTAATTAATGGATTTTGTAATTATAATCTTATCAGCCCTATTTTATGTTTGAAGGTCATATAAAACCTAAATACCTTTTAGTTATGGTATTAATTAGTATTACATTATACTTTATGATGGACACAGTCTATGCTATGGCCCTGAAGGTATAAAAGAACCTATCACAGTAAAAGTGGGTGATAATCAAAATACTATAAATCTTAACAATACTAGTATTAATATACCTGCTAGTGTAACTAAAGGATTAACAAATTTAGGTACAGGTGCTGCAGCAGCTGCTGCAGCAGCAGCGGTAGCAGGAATAAAAGCAGGAGCTAGTCTAGCTAAAACCAGCGGACTTTATACTACAGCTAAATTAGGTTTAATGACAGCAGTAGCTGTTATAGCAGGTAGTACAGTTACAGTGGTTAATACTATTAATAGTCTTGACAGTAGCAAAGTAACTACTTCAGAAGCAACTAAATCATCATCTAATATACCTTCCCCAAATAATAGTCCTACTTCTTCAGCCTTCTCTATAGAACCTGGAGCAGATCTAGATACAATATTAAGTTTATTAAATGCTAATAATGTGTTACATATATGTATCACTTATTTAATAATAATTATGTTAATTTTATACATAGCTGATAATATTACAAGTAAAAAATGAAATTTACTATTTATTAAACGTATATTTGGTGTGACAACTTATAATTTAATTATAAAATGATTTACATTTACATCAAGATACAACAAAATATGGATAGGAATAGCTTGATTATTATTAATAGCTAGTTTTGTTACTTTATACGTATCTAGTTATCTATCAAATAATATTGAGATTTTAGCTGACATAATAAACAATAAAAAAATATAAAGCACAAGTATTCGTAGTATTAACTTCTTCATATATTAAAGATGGATTAGATTTACACTAATATACGTGTTAACAGCATAAAACCAAATATGCTTAAATAAAAATCCAAATAATAAGTGAGAATAAATAGTTATTTAGGAAAATTATATATACAATAATAATTTATCTATAACTTAAAGAATAATGAAAATTATAAATTATAATAATAGAAACTAATAGTAAGTAATGAATAGTTGTTTATTCATATATAGCCAACTAAGCTGGCTAACTATTTACTAAGCGAACCAATATAAATTTTAAATTAGACTAGTAATCTTATAACTAAGGTTATAAAAAAAACATTATATAGTTTATTATTCTCCTTATAACAAAATAAGTTAGAACTTATAGTGATGTAAAGAAATTTATATCATAAAAATAGATGAGTTTGGTGATGGCTCTGATTGAATGCTGTCCAAGTGCTTGACACATGCTAATCGTACGTTTTAATTGATATCGCATAAATTAAAAAGTGGTGTACAGGTGAGTATAATGATATTCTTAGCCGACCTTAAAGTGAAGGTAAATCCTTCATAATACATAAAGGGATATGTAATCCTGCTTTAAGAGGACAATAAATATCTTCGGGATAGGTAGTAGTTAAGGTGATGGCTTAACTAGCCTAAAACTCTCGTAGTCGAAGCTGAAAGGTTGATCGACCACATTGGGTCTGAAAAAACCCCAATGCAAGTTAGTACAGCAGTGAGGAATCTTGGTCAATGGCCTAACGGCTGAACTGGCAACTTGGAGAAGTGGCAAGTCTTACTTTGATTATATTACTATATATAATCTATAAGATTGTATTAAAATTGAATAAAGCTTTGTTTATATATTGATAATGACAGTATATATATCGTGTCTTGACTAATTACGTGCCAGCAGTCGCGGTAATACGTAAGAGACTAGTGTTATTCATCTTAATTAGGTTTAAAGGGTACCTAGACGGTCAATATAGCTTCTATAATGTTAGTACTTGACTAGAGTTTGATATAAGAGGGCAGTACTTGAGGAGGAGAGATGAAATTCTATTATACCAAAGGGACTCGGTAAAGGCGAAGGCAGCCCTCTATGTAAAAACTGACGTTGAAGGACGAAGGCACAGAGAACAAACAGGATTAGATACCCAAGTAGTCTTTGCAGTAAATGATGAATGCCATAGGTTAGATTGAGCTTTAATAAATTAGTTTATCAGTAGTAAACTAACTATTAAACAATATTTAGTCTATAAATGAAAGTGTAAGCATTCCACCTCAAGAGTAATGTGGCAACGCAGGAACTGAAATCACTAGACCGTTTCTGACACCAGTAGTGAAGTATGTTGTTTAATTCGATGATCCACGAAAAACCTTACCACAATTTGAATATTTTACAGGAGTTGCACGGCTGTTTTCAGTTAATGTTGTGAAACTGTGGTTTCCATGAAATTAACGCAATCCCTGGCTTTATTTTTTTAAAGCGTAAGCTCTACGATAAAGCATTTGATCCAGGATTTGGAAAGAAAAAGGGGACAAAGACAAGTCATCATGGCCTGCTGAATGATCTAGGAAATCATGATCGTGGGATAAACTATCAAACTCCGGGGACACCCTAAAGTTTCTGGTACTAAGCTATATATGAAAATATACTAGTGGCTGAAGTAATTACTCAGGTACAGTAACAAGCCAGAAAATGATTGAAAAAGAAATGGGTTATCGCGGATCTAAGTCAAATAAAGGTAATACTTTATTTGTAAAAGAGCAACGAGTAGACGGTAGTTATGTTAAGAAATTGACATTAAGGTATACTCTAACGGGTTTCGAAAGAAATTATCAAGTCAAAATCCTTTCTAACCAAATAAATCAAATAAGGACGTATTCAGCCAATAACATTTCCCAGAAAAAAGATGTTATGGGTTTAATTAATCCTTGGTTCATGACAGGTTTTACCGATGCAGAAGGAACTTTCTCTATATCAATTCAACATAATGAAAATTATGACACAAATTGAAGAGTTAAGCCCGTATTTGCTATAGGATTACATTCTAAAGATCTAGATATTTTAGAAAATATAAAATATTTTTGAAAAGTAGGTAATATACATAAACATGGTAAACATTCTTTACAGTATAGAGTTGAATCTATCAAAGACTTACAAGTAATTATAGATCATTTTGATAGATATCCGCTTGTAACATGTAAAAGAGTTGATTATGATATATTTAAACAAGCTTTTATTCTTATAAAGGAAAGAAAACATCTTAAAGATCCAGGTCTTCTTAAAGTAGTAGGTTTAAAATCAATTCTTAATTTAGGTTTAACTACTAAACTTAAACAAGAGTTCCCTACTTGAAAAGACATTGAGGCAAATAAACCTGAGTATATATTTAAAGATATACCGAATCCTCAATGAATGGCCGGATTTTCTAGTGGAGATAGTAGTTTTAATATTAAAATAAGTAAATCTTTAACTAGTAAGTTAAGCACAAGAGTTCAATTAAGATTTTCTATAGATTTACACATAAGAGAAAAAGAGTTAATTAATTTTTGTGTTAAATTCTTTAATTTAACTGAAGATAAGTATGTTTATTTAAAAAGTAACTCTGTTAGTTTACAAATAACTAATTTAAAAGATATTAGTAATGTAATTATACCTTTCTTTAAAAAGTACCCTATTAAAGGTAAGAAAAGTTTAGATTTTATAGAATTTGATAAAGTTGTGACAATGGTGAACAATAAGCAACATCTAACTCAAGAAGGGTTAGATCAAATATTAACTATTAAATCTAGTATGAATCAATAAATTTATTTGATTTATTTGTATGATAAATTTGATCGCTGTGTGATATTGTGGGCTATAGACGTGCCACATATTCCTACACAAAGAGATGCAAAAATGTGAATTTAAGCTAATCTCTAAAAATAGGATATAAATTTTAAGGATTGTAGTCTGAAACTCGACTACATGAATAAGTAATTACTAGTAATCGTGAATCACCATGTCACGGTGAATTAACCTTGGATTGGTACTAACCACTCGTCACATGCTGAAAAGAGTATGCGCAATAAGTTTGCTTTTTCAATGATTAGTAAAAATAACAAGCAGGTTTTATATTCTATTATTGGAAATCTTCGTATGCGTGACTCTAATTAGTGTTAAGTCGAAATACGGTTCGTGTAGTGGAAGTTGCACGGGATTAATTAATTTTAACCATAATTATATATATAATATAATAAAATATATTATATAAAGGAGGGTTCCTTTATTGGCAAGAAGGGCTAAACTGTAAATTTAGTACATAATATGTTTTGAGAGTTCGAATCTCTCGTCTCCTAGAATTAGTAACTTAATTAGGTAAAGGATTTCCCTGTCACGGAAATAGATGTCGGTTCGAGTCTGATCTAATTCGTTATATACCTTGGTATTTGTTTACCTAAGTAAAACGCTGGCTGCTTTATATAAAGCTATGGGAAAGTCTTCCATTGGTAGGGTAAGGCACTTGCTACGTGTCGTGTTTTATACACTTAGGTGTTCAATTCACCTCTTTTCCGTTAGAAGATTTTGCTTCTTTTTATTAATAAATCATGAATAAATTTAATACATCAAATCAAGAAAGAATAATTCTTTCTATAAATCTAAATAAATATTTATTACTTTCATAGCGAAGCTGCGCGGCGCACACAAAACAAAAAATTTGTTCGTTCTATAGAAGTAAAATTTAGTAAAGATATAATAAATAAAACTTTATCTCTAACTACACGTAAAAATACTATAAAACTTTTTTATACGTGTGCGAGCTACAATAATAAAGCATATTCTTTTACACTATGTAGATATTATAATTGAACTTTAATTTATAGATGCTCCGCTCTTAATAATATAACTTAGTATTAAGTTACATAGTTACCGTCTCAGTAAATTAATGTCTTATATACTAAAATATTTAATTCAATTCTTACTGTTTAGCCTCTATAGCTCAACGGTAGAGCATGATACTGTTAATATCATGATAGACGTTCGATTCGTCTTAGGGGCTTTTAAATCAATGTTCGAAACTAATTTAATTTTTTTTTTATCTATGTTTTATATAAATAATTTTAACTTAAATTCTTTTATTTTGAGTTTATTAACTTTTATTTTATTTCTTAATATTACTTTGTGATATTTAGACGATTTCTCACTGTCAAAAAATAAGTATATTAAATTTTTACAAGTATTAACTCCTTTATGATTAATACTATTTACTGTTATATTAATCTATTTTAATATAATAATTCTTGATGATTATGTAGTTTTACATATAGATGGTAATAAAAGAGATATCTCTAATAATGTTAGTATAGGAGGTAGTATAGAAGTTAATAAAGATGCAGCTGAAGTATTAGTACGTAACATAGGTGTTGCAGGTACTATAGCAGGTGTTTCAGGAGCAGTTGCAAAAGCTATAGGTAAATCAGGTGTGCTGCGAAGCAGCACTCCTTTACAAAAAGCAGGTATAATTATAGGTTCCGCAGGAGCAGCAGGAGCTATTCATGTAGGAACTACGATTATTAATAAAGTTATTAATAGTGGTTCTAATAATAAAAATACAGATTTACCTAATACAAGTAATATTAATATTGAAGGAGGAAATAAATTATTAAATGATGGATTCAATAATCTTAGTGAGTTAAAGATTTTATTGTTATCTATGAATACTTTGGCAAGTACATGCTTATTTTTACTTCTTATATTATTTATTATGTTTTTGTTTAAATATTATTTGTGTGGTGCAAGCTATGAAAATAACATTAAATTAAATAAATTAATAGGGAACAAATTAAATAGCTATTTAATTTATCTAGTGAATTTAAATAAGAAAACTAGTAATGTATATATATTTATAATATTCATTGTATTATTTATATCCTTATCTTTCGAATGTTATTTCATAACTCAGTTGTATGATAATTTAGACAAATTTATAGATCTACATCTTAAAAAATAAAAGAAAAATCTGGCTAGCTGGCTTCTAGCGAAGCATGCAGCAGTAAAAGAAATAATAATTGTTTATTTTTTAAATACAAACCCTTAGGGGGAAATATTATATAAGACGTTCGATTCGTCTTAGGGGCTTTTAAATCAATGTTCGAAACTAATTTAATTATAATTATTTATATAAATGACAAACACAATAAGAAGTAATTTTCAAGACCATCCTTTCCATTTAGTGTCACCTTCACCGTGACCTTTATACACAAGTATCTCATTATTTACTTTAACAGTAAACGCTGCATTATCAATGCACTTATTTAATAATAGTTATATCTTCCTATACTTAGCATTAGGTACATTAGTTGCATCTATGACTATGTGATTTAGAGATATAATCTCAGAAGGTAAACCAGTCGTTTCTCATTATAATTTAAGTATAACTAGGGCCATATCATCTGATGATATTAACAAAACATTAATTGATTATAAAAGTAATAACAATATTACAGTTTTTAATAAAGATAATAATTTAGGTCATTACTTAGCCGGTCTTTTAGAAGGTGACGGACATATTTCTTTACCTTCTTTAGGTAATACTACCTTAAATAGAGTCCTTAATCCTAGAATCGTATTCACTTCTCATAAGGATAATTTAGGTATGTATACTTTTCTTCAATCCGAATTAGGTAATATAGGACGTTTTCAATCTTCAGGTAATACGTTATATTATAGGAGATATAAAAAGTCTAATTTATATTATTAATTTAATACATGGTAAGTTAAGAACACCTAAAAATAAAAGATTTAATGATTTAATTCAATTCATTAATGCTAAATACGATTTAAATATACCTGAAAGTAATTATAATGGGAATTATAAAGATAATAGTTGATTTGCAGGTTTTACAGAAGCTGATGGGCATTTTGGGATTAAATATATAGAAAAGAAAGATAAATCAGAAACAAGTAAAAGATCTGTAAGCGAAAGTATTTCACTTAAATTTAGATTAGACCAACGTTCATATGATAAATCTACATCGTCTGATATGAAACCCTTTATGGTAGAGTTAGCTTCTTTTTTAAATTGTAACTTAACTACTTATGAAAATAAAACAGGTAAAGTTTTATCTTTATATGTTTCTTCTATTGATAATATTAAAATCATTATTAACTATTTTGATAAATATCCTTTAATAGGAAATAAACTTAATGACTATAATAAATGAAAAATCGTTTATAATATGATAATATCTAAAGAACATCTATCTGAAGAAGGTAGATTAAGAATTAGAGCTTTAATAAATAAATTATAATGATGTAAGTGCCTTCTTTAAATTTAACCAATTGCTGGAAAACCCTTTATTAAGGATGATCAGCAGGGAATTAATAGATTAATAATTATCTTTTAATACCTTCAGAGACTAAACGTTAAAAATTAATACGTTATTATAACCTATTAATTAAGATATAGTCCAACAAATATAGAAATATATTTTATTATTGACTTACTTAGGTAATTACACGAAAGGGTTCCGTGTATTAAAATTAAATAGTTTAAAGACTAAAACATCTTTTAATAACACTAGACACTTTAGTACTAATAGAAATAATCAATTGGCTTATTATCTTGCCGGATTAATTGAAGGGGATGGATCAATAATAATTAGAAAAGGGGATAGAGAGAAAGAGTCTCCAAAAATAGTTTTTACTTTTGGTAAGAATGAAATACCTATGTTCGAAAAATTAAAAAAAATTCTTAATACTGGAGTTATACAGATAGAAAAAAATGGAGCATGTAGATATAGTATAACAAATTGAGAGGCGGTAACTAATATAATCAATCTTATAAACGGTAAATTTAGAACCCCTAAGATATTAGCATTATATAAAGCTATAGATAATTTAAATAAATGAAGAAATACTAATTTGTCTAAATTACCATTAGATACTAGTAATTTAGAGTCTAATAGCTGATTAGCAGGTTTTATTGATGCGGATGGCCATTTCTCTATAAAATTAACAGGTTCATACGGATCTGATGAGTCAGAAGCGCGTGGAAGAGTACAATGTGTATTTTCTATAAATCAAAGCGAACTTAACAGAGTTACAGGTGAATCTAATGTTATTTTTATGACAGAATTAGCCAAATTTTTCCAAGTTAATTTAAATAAAAAAATAAGCAATAGCCCTTTATTTAAAAATCCATCAAACATGTTAGTATTTTATGCTCAATCGGATAGAAAGCACTTTATTATAACTACTTATTTAAGTAAATTTCCTCTGATGACTAGTAAACACTTGAATTATTTATCTTTTTTTAAAGTATTAAATTATTTAGGTAAAAGATTAACAAGAGAAGAAATACTTGAAGTACGTAATATAAAAAATTCTATGAATAACAAACGTAGTGAATTTAATTGAGACCATCTTGAAAATTTTTATAACCACTAATTATCTATGATTATTTTATTATACTAAGGTACACATTGTACTTTCTAGGTTAATTATCGGTTTTTATCTTTAAGGTAAAGACTTTTTAAAGTTACTTTTACAATTGACTTACTTAGGGAATCATACCCTTGCTGTACAAAAAGGATTAAACCTAGGTGTTATATTATTTATAGTATCTGAAGCTTGTTTCTTCGTAGCTATATTCTGAGCATTCTTTCACAGTGCATTAACACCTACTGTAGAACTAGGAGCTCAATGACCACCTATGGGTATAGAACCTGTAAATCCTTTCGAATTACCTTTATTAAACACAGTAATCTTATTATCTAGTGGTGCTACTATAACTTACGCACACCACGTGCGCGAGCTGTGCTTGTGTACCAAATCTCTATCAAGAGATATATATTTCTCAAACATATATGCAGTCCATGAGTTAGGTGGAGGGGAAAACCCGATACTGAACATAGCATCTCATGTAAAGACTATAATTAAAATAAACCTTCTAAAATTAATATTAGTTGAGACTGTTCTTTCTATGGTTAAAGCTTGATTGCCTAAAGTCTATTGTTCATCGTCCTCTCGCGTAGGGAATCGTCTTGGAAGGAATGGGACGTTTAGAGTCTTCTGTGAATTGAGTGGTGGTATACAGAATTGAGAGACTTTTACGAGTTATGTAAGAAACATAATTAAGAACAAGAGTGGACAACCTAAGGAAAGTAATTGAGTATACAAAGCAACTCTCGGATTGCCTAAGGGAAGTAATTCCTATGGTAACAGAACAATCATAGTACTCAAAACTGTAGGTAACGCTGCAGATATAAGGGGAAGGGTTGTAGTGAAAGGCGCTTTCAATATTCGTAGTTACAGTACAGGATGTATTATAGACCCAGAGTCTAATGTAATAAAGAAATTGAAAGACTTATACGAAAGATCTAAAAAAAAAACTTCTGAACCCATAGATAGAAATCTATACAAATTATTGTGTGATCCTGAAATATACGGAATAGCTTATGAAAAATTAAAAAGTAACCCCGGACAAATGACTCCTGGCGTAAACCCGGAAACATTGGATGGTATGTCAGTTGAAGTAATTCACGAAATAGTTGAAAAACTAAAAAATGAATCATTTAAATTCAAACCAGCCAGAAGAATAAAAATTCCAAAGGCTTCCGGTGGTACTAGACCTCTTACAATTGCGTCTCCTAGAGATAAAATTGTTCAAGAGGCCATAAGAATGATTCTCGAAGCGGTTTTTGAACCTATATTTCTGGATTGTAGTCATGGATTTAGACCCAAGAGAGGATGTCATACTGCACTAAAAGCAGTTAAACAGACTTTTCAACCATCAACCTGAATAATAGAGGGAGATATTTCAAAATGTTTTGACTCTATTGATCATTCTAAGTTAATGGATATTGTGGAAGAAAAAATTCTTGATCGTAAATTCACTAGATTAATATGAAAAGCTTTGAAAGCGGGTTACTTCGAATTCAGAGAATATCAGAGTAATATAGTAGGAACTCCTCAAGGATCTATAATTAGTCCCATTCTAGCTAATATATTTATGTCCGAACTGGACAAAATGGTTATTAGACTTAAAGAAGATTTCGACAAGGGGTCTAAATCTAAATTGTCTTCAATAGCGGGTAACTACCATAGTAGAATATCAAGAGCTAAAAAGAGAAATGATATGCAATTAGTTAGAAGTTTAGCTAAAGAAAGTAGATTATATCCTTCAGCTAATTTTAGCGACCCGAATTTTAAGAAAATCTCATATGTTAGATATGCAGATGACTGAATAATAGGGGTGAAGGGTACTTTGGAAGAGACTAAGGTAATACTTACCAAGGTTAAAAACCAATTATCTGCTATGGGACTAACTTTAAGCGAATCTAAAACTAAGATCACAAATCTAAATACAGAAAGCGTATTATTCCTAGGAACTAACATAAAAAGAGCAAAAGAATTCAGTTATTCTAAGCCCAAACATAATAATATTTTAAGAAGAAATTCTAAAAAGATTAGAATGGAGGCTCCTATTCAAAGAATAGTAAATAAACTGCATAATGCAGAATTTATGAAAAACAACAAATCTAGTCCAAAATTTGTGTGAATGTCCTTGGAACATAGACAAATTATACATATGTATAATGCTGTGTTTAGAGGGTATTTAAATTATTATAAATTTGCGCATAATTACCCAAGATTAGCTAGTACAGTAGGATATTACTTGAAACAATCATGTGCTAAACTACTTACAGCTAAATTCTCGTTGGGAACGATGGCGAAAACTTTTAATAAATTTGGACCCAATTTAGGGGTAACACATAAGGATATGAAGGACCCAAAAAAGAATAAATTCTATAGTTTTTTAAATCCTTCATATAAAACTACGTTAAAGTTCTTAACAGATAGTAGTCCAGTTATCAAAGCGTTATACGGATCTGTGTCCTTATCAACTCTTGATGACTTAGAATGTGCCAAATGTAATTCAAAATATAGAGTGGAAATGCACCATATAAGACATATGAAGGATCTTAATCCTAAATTAAATTCTTTAGACAAATTAATGGTACGGAGACGTAGAAAGCAAATCCCTCTATGTAGAACCTGTCATATGGAATATCACAGAAAATAATTAGAAAGTAGTATAAGGAATGCGTTTCATGGAGAGCCTAGTGATGTGAAAGCATCCCGCTGGGTTCGGGAAAGAGGCAATTTTATCCATTTAGGATAGGTTGTACTTAGTTCATTCTTTAATTAAAGGAGAAAGATCAGGAGCTATATACGGTACATTATTTACAGTATTATTAGCATTAATATTCACAGTATTCCAAGGAATAGAATATAACGTATCATCATTCACAATAAGTGACGGTGTATTCGGTACATGTTTCTTCTTCGGTACAGGGTTCCATGGATTCCACGTTATCGTAGGAACAATATTCTTAGCTGTAGGATTATGAAGAATATTAGCATACCACTTAACAGATCACCACCACTTAGGTTATGAAGGAGGTATATTATACTGACATTTTGTTGACGTTGTATGATTATTCTTATACGTTTCAATGTACTACTGAGGATCTTAATATTAAATAAAATAGAGAAATTCTTCTCTAAACGGGTATAGGTTAATGGTAGACTTTCTGATTTCCACTCAGCGTGCGTCAGTTCAAATCTGACTACCCGTAAACTTGCTGTGTATACAGCTATATAAATTAATCTAAAAGCTTTAGAGCAAATTGCTCCAATATATTTCCTAATCTTAGGTAACTCAATATAAATAAATATGAATCAATTATTCTCTGTTCAGGATATCTTAACAAGTGGATATACAGTGGAATTTCTAGATATATTAAGTGTAATAGCATTATTATTTAGTATAGCAGTTATAATAAATAAAAATCCTATAGTTTCATTATTATCTTTAATCGGTTTATTTGGATCAATATCTGTATATTTAATATTATCAGGATTAACATTTATAGGTTTTTCATACTTAATAGTATATATAGGAGCAGTATCTATTTTATTCTTGTTCATATTAATGTTAATAAACATAAGAACAAGTGAATTACAAAGTAATAATGTAAATAGTATACCTTTAGCTTTATTTATAACAATATTATTTAACTATGCATTATTCCAATTATTACCTTACTACGTAGCTATATTAAATAGTTATAACAGTAAATTAAGTAACATATTATACTATCTACCTACAAGTAAATATAATGATATAATAATGAATACAAGTAAAAATCTAGACATAAACACACATAATGTTATGTTTGTAACAAGTAACAGTTGAGATGGTACAATTACAGAAACAAGCCATATATCAACAATAGGTAATATTTTATATACATCTTACAGTATGTGATTATTCCTTGTAAGTATAATTTTATTAGTAGTAATGGTAGGTGCTATCGTTATAACAATAAAACAGGATACTGTTAAACAATAATAAATTTAAGGTATAATTAAACCTTAAAAGAGAAATTAGTTCAATTGGCAGAACGTTTGTTTTACACACAAAATGTTAAAGGTTCAAATCCTTTATTTCTCAAAATTCCTTAACTTAACAGGTAAAGTGTATTCTTGATAAGGATATTATCAGTGTTCGATCCACTGAGGAATTATAAATAATATATATATATACTAAATTAGTATACACATTAAAGAGAATTGGCCGAGTGGTTTAAGGCGGTAAGTTTGAGTTTTACTAGGTTAGAAATAGCTACATCCGTTCGAATCGGATATTCTCTGAACTATATTATAAAAGAGTGTAGTTTAATTGGCAAAATAGGAAGCTTCAACCTTCAAATTCTTGGTTCAAGTCCAAGTACTCTTGTTTTAATAATTTTATTTATATTATGGCAAAGTCGGTCGTGCGTAGAGAACACGAAAACTTTTATACTTTTCTTTACAACTATATGAGGAGAGTATTCTTTATTGATTACACTCCTACTACTCACTGTTTTACGAAAGACCCCAGAGTCCTTTTTTAATTAATAGTGTTTTAGTTTTAACCCGCTCTAATAGAGCTATTATAGACTAAGTTGAAACTTACATTACAAAAACAACAAATTATGATAACATTTTTAAAATTATTATGAAACACTAGATATTTCTCTACTACTACTGTAGTACAAAACAAGCATTCTTTTGCTTCCTCCTTCGATTCCAAAGTTAAATATATGGATCATAACGGTTTGATTACCATTAAAGGGAAGACTTTAATTATTCGTTTTACCACTGAAAAGTTTATTACTAAACAATATTTATTGGAGACTATTAAACAATATTTAGAACACGATAAATATCATTTTTGACTTGTTAAGTCAATCATGGGAATGGTGTCTTGCTTCGCACAAAATGGCTGGTAAACAAACCGTGTTATAATAAAAAGGATGTTGCTATATTAGATCATTTATACGACTCTATTATTAGTAGAATAGATATTTTATTGGAAAATTATAATGAGCTTTAGCTTGCGCAGCCTCCATAAAATTGCGGATATATTTTATATAGACTCTGAGACTAAAAATAGTGATTTAGTGATATGTAATATGTTAGACACTATGTTTAAATATGATGTACATACTTATTATTGTCATAACTTAGCAAATTCTGATCTATATTATATATTAAAGACTTCGATTAAATATCCAAATATTTATACTTTCTATCCTACTTTTAAATATAATATTATTAAAATTATAATTAGTAAAATGATTGGTAAAAAGAAGGTTTATATTACTATTAGTGATAGTTATACTATATTAAATTCCTCTTTAGCTAAATTAGCAAAAACTTTTAATGTTTCAACATTAAAAGGAAATTTCTCTCATGATTTTGCTAATGAAAATACTTTATTTTATATTGGTTATTTACTAAAATTCAAGATTATAAGGGTGTTGATATAGATACATATAAAACTATTTATTCTGAAAGATGAGATTTTAAAGAAGAATCTATTAAATATCTTACTAAGGACTTACTAGCTTTATATCAAGTTATTAAAGCTTTTAATCACGAGTTATTTGTTAATTTTGATATTAGTATTACTAACGGTTTAACTATATCTTCACTAGCTACTCGTATTTTCTTTACGAAATACTATAAAGGAAACATACTTTTAATAAATAAACAAGAATAAGTGCTTATAGAGATGTGATGAAAGCTGGTGAACCTTATTGTAGCTTAGTCGGAGTAAGTAAATATAGGGAACTGTTTTGCGAGTTAGTAAAGTAACCTTTTACGTTAAAAATATGACTGTTATTAAATACGTAACGTAAAAGTTATTCTTATGTAGAATACATGTTCCTAATTCTATATAGGTAAGGATATTTAAACGCAAAAAAGCTGAAGGACTGCGTGGACAGTGGCGAGTGAACAAAAGCATTAATAATTACAAATAATGAGAATGAAAAATATTTTTAAACAAATGCAAAATTTAGGATTATTTGCTAGTGGGATTGTAGCACATCATTATGGTAGTAAATTGTTAGATCTTAAAGACAATTTAGATGAATCTAAGATTCAAGCTGAAAGAGATGCTAAGTTAGATGAAATTGCTACTAATATTAAATTGTTAAAAGATAATTGTAGTAGTATTTCTAAGAAGGATTCTTTTAATAATAATACTGAAGTATCGGATGATAATATATCTAGTTTACAAGAACAACTAAAAGTTGCTGAATATAAAAGTAAGAGTGTTTTAGATTCTTTAAATAAATTTTACTCAAATTCTGATTTGAGTAGTAATAAAGAGAATTTACATAAAGAGGTTAGTGATATGCTTTCTGTTACTGAGAAGATTAAGAAGTTATTGGATGGTTTTAGTGATAGTAAGGGAAGTGGTAAAGGTAATAATTTTATGCCTAGTTTAAATAGTTTATATGACTATCTTAACAATATGAGTCTTTTAGAAGAAGCTTCTTTATTACATATATTGTTATTCTTAGTTATTATGTTAACTGTTTTTAACATATTAGTAGCGTTATTTAGTAATGAAATTATAAAATATTTTGACTTGGAACAAAAATATCCTTCTTTAAATGCTTTTTTTAAATTACGTATTAAATTTCAAAGATATTATTTAATATGAAATATCTCTACATTGTTTATTATATGTTTAGGTGGTATTTGTATAAATATTTTAGCTATTTATTGTTTAAATTAGTAGTCTTGTAGCATAGTACAAAGACTGACAATGTCTTAATAGTAATGTAGGTTTGTTAAGCTTAAGTACCGTTTAGCTGGCTCCAGTATAGCAAATGAAGCTCTAGCGTAGCAGCTACACTGCCCTCGAAGGGGTATGTCACGTTTAATATTCCGTGAACTGAGGAGGGCTCAGGTTAATGTCGCCAAGTTGTGCTTCTCATAAACAGGCATGGTAAATATTTCGTGCTTTGTATAGGGTTTATCACAAAAAAGTACGTAAAGGACTGCGTGACCAACTTTATAGAAACTATAAGTTAAGGACTGAAATAGCGAGTGAACAGAGAAAAAAAATGATGTAAAGTTATTTAAACACACCGAGGAAACTATAGTATAAATATAAAAAAAATAAGATTTTATTTTTTTATTAACTATAAGTAATAACTCAATAAGTGATTTAACTCACTTAAATATAAAAATGGCAATAATTAAGAATTCAGTTGAAAATACTTTATCTAATATTGCTGCAGCAACGTATGAACGTTGATATATTATATATATCTTGTATAGTTCTAGATGATACATTTGAATGTGAAACCTTAGAAGTACAAGAACCATCAAAAAGAATATATATTAAAATAGGTATTAAGTATTTCACAGAAGGGACGTTAAGTAACCCTAAATATAATCAAAATACCTTATATATTTTAAAAAATGGGGGGATTAATCTGATCTTAACTGTATATTTACTGAAATTCAAGAAGAAAAAGTAAATATAATAAGAAATGTCTGATCGCTAAAAAAGACCTAAGTCCTATAGATTTTATACTTTCTTGTTATTTAATGATACTTTGTAATATGGACTATGCTAAAGCATCTTCTAGTAATTCATTTAACAGGTTAACTAAAAATAGATATTTACCTTATTCATAGTAAAACTATTTACTTTCTTTATAATAAAGATATTATGTATTAGCATAATACGGGTTAGAGCCGGAATGGTTAGGCACTCCGTTTGGGGCGGAGAGTAACTAGGTTCGATTCCTAGTAACCCGATTATTTGTATAATAATTCGAATATTAGAACTATTAGAAATAAAGAAAAACTGATATATAATTATTAATTATAAAAATATAAGTATACAAAGAAACTATTATGGAATTTAAGCTATGTATTAAAGAGAATAAGTTACATAAATAAGTAAAAACTCTTATAAATGTATAAACTCTAAGAGAAATCTAATACTAAACGAAGTGAATTGAAATATCTTAGTAACTTCAGGAAAAGAAATCAAAAGAGATTCTATGAATAGCGTGAGCGAAAGTAGAGGAGCCTAAAAAGTAGAACGGTATCAAAACTGTTTAAATATTGGGGAACCTTCCTCAAAGGCTAAATATAATACATAAGCGATAGTGAAAAGTACCATGAGGGAACAAAAACAAAAATAGTAGTTTTATAAGCAGTTCGTGAGCGCAAGCTCTAGAACGTACCTTTTGCATAATGGGTCACCAAGTTAACATTAGATGCGAGCTGAAAAGTAAGCGTAGTTAAACCGAACGTTAAAATAATGAATAAGTGTCTAAAGTTAGACCCGAAGCCAGGTGATTTTACCATGGTCAGGATTATAAAAGTCCGAACGGGTGATTGTAGCAAAAATCTCCGAAGAACCGTGGTAGGTGTAGTGAAAGACAACACTGACTTGGATAGCTGGTAAGAAAAGAGGTAAGCACTCTTTAAATAGCCAGTGTGTAGAAATGAACTTTCTGCAATAAACCATCAAATTGCGGGAAAGCCCTAAAGCAATCTAAACCAAGCAAGTATGGTAACATATTTGTGGCACAGGTAATGACTCGTGGTATGGTAATATCTAGATTGATATACGCAAGTTTAATGGGTAATCCGCAGCCAAGCACCGACTGCTTTCAGTAAAGGTGTGCAGTTCATCGACTAAATGTTGGTTGGCTTATATTTACCGATTAGGTATAATATTTAGCTTAAGATATAGTCAGACCCTATCCGAAAGGATACAGAATAAGTTTGATTACTAAACTTACTAACTTACGATTAAAATAATTTGCGTATTACTAACTAAAATAATAAATAAATCAAACTATGATAAGAAACTTAAAACCAATAAAAATATATTTAAATTCTGATTTAGATAAATTAAATATCCTAAAGGATAATAAGAATAAACCAGGTATTTATTCATGAATAAATAATCTTAATAATAAGATATATGTAGGAAGTTCTGTAAATTTAACTACTAGATTTTATAAATATTATAGTGTTAAAAATTTAACTTTACATAATACAATTATACATAACGCTCTTCTTAAATATGGATATACTAATTTTAGTTTAGCCATATTAGAATATGTTTCTATTGAGGAAGATTTAATAAGAAGAGAACAATATTATATAGATAAATTAAAACCTGAATATAATATATTAACTAAAGCAGGATCTAGTTTAGGTTTTAAACATAAGGAAGAAACTTTAGTATTCTTTAAAGAAGAACGTAAACTTACAGAAGAAGCTAGAAATCATTTATCTATAGCAGCAACAGGTAGAATATTACCTCAAAATGTTAGAGATAAAATAGCGAATAAACGTAAAGGTGTAAGACTTTCAGATGAAACACGTACAAAGATATCCGATGCGGCTATCAAACATGTAGTAGCCCTCCGGGCTCGTAAAAATTAATGTGATTAACACAGAAACAAATGAGAATTTGTCTTTTGATACTTTAACTAAAGCAGCTACTTATTTAAATGTAAGTAGAACAGCAATAAGTAAAGCATTAAAAACAAGTAAAGAAATAAAAAAGATATATGCTATTAAAGCATATGTAGAGTAATCAAATTTATTTGTTAAATGGATAACAAATAGTTATTTAGGGAGAAGGACTTCAGCTTTACCTTAGGGTGGTAGAAGAAGTAGATTCGTTTCTGCGAAACCTATAATAGTAGGCAATTTAAGTAAACATCTTAGCAGGTACAGAATTTAATCTCAGACAAGGCATTTTATATGTTTTATATTGTACAAATTGGGGGACCATGAAGGTTTTATCAGTGAGTATGTAGACTCGGAATGGCAAAGATGTATCTTAAATGATCAGACATAGAATGATAAGGTTGTATGTCGAAAGGGAAACAGCCCAGAACAAGAGTTAAGGTTCCTAAATTATTCGTTGAGTGAAATTAAGAAGGTTTTTATTAAAGTCGACAAGGAGATAGGCTTAGAAGCAGCCATAATTTTATGACCTGCTGGAGGACGTAGGATGTCCTCTATGTGGGTAAAACTATCAAACTCCGGGGACTCCCTAAAGATTTTGATACTAAACCATATATGAAAATATATGAGTGGCTGAACTAATTACTCAGGTATAGTAACAAGTCAAAATATGAACGAAAGTGAAATGGGATATCGCGGATCTAAATCAATAGTATTTAGAAATACTGTTGTAAAAGAGCAACGAGTAGACGGTAGTTGACGCAGTAATGCGTTTAAGGTGTACTCTAATGGGTTCCGAAAGGAATTATCAAATCAGAGTCCTTTCTTAGGGAATACAAAATTTGTAAGATATTGTAGCAATTTAAGTATAAATTACCAACTAGCCCCTTACACATTAACTGGGCTTGTAGACGCAGAAGGATGTTTTAGAATTTCTATTTTAAGCAATAGAAATTTTAAACAAGATGGTAGTAATGTACCTTTTAAAACTAGACTTTATTTTCAATTATCTTTACATAAAAAAGACGAAAATCTATTAGAGTTATTGAAAGATAACCTAAAAGTAGGTAAAATTTATAAATCTCGTCCTGAGGCTTATGAGTTTCAAGTGTCTTCAATAAAAGATATAAAATTGATAATAGAGTTTTTTGATAAATATCCTTTAATTACCCAAAAATATGGGGACTACGAGCTTTTTAAACAAGCATATGAATTAATTAGTAATAAACAACATTTAACTAATGATGGTTTATTAAAATTAATAGCTTTAAAAGCATCTAGTAATTGAGGTCTTAATCAAACTTTAAAAGAAACATTTACTAATATTGTTCCTATTACTCGTGTACAACCGGATAATAAAATACCTAGTCCTGAATGGTTACTAGGTTTTGTTAGTGGAGAAGGTAATTTTATGATTAGACTATTGAATTCTCCTGCTAATAAATTAGGGTATCAAGTTGGATTAAGATTTCAGATAACTCAACATAATAAAGATAAGTTATTAATGGAAAACATAATAAACTATTTAGGATGTGGATATTTATCTGTTCGAAAAGATATTATAGATTTTCATGTTACTAAGTTTAGTGACATAGTAGAAAAAGTAATACCTTTTTTTAACAAATACCCTTTATTAGGAGTTAAACAAAAAGATTTTGAAGACTTCAAGTTAGTTGCTTCTATCATTAGTGATAAAAAGCATTTAACGGAACAAGGTCTATCAAAAATAAAAGAGATAAAGTTAGCTAAAGAAAATGACAAGCCAATATAATTGAAACCCACAAAAATGAAATTTTGTATTCCGATGATAAATCTGATCGCTGTGCGTAACAGAGCGCTTGTTAAGTTATAAAAGCATCGAAAATTTAACGGATCTAAACAATATACCGAAACCTTGTCCATGATATATTATAATGATAATATTATTATAATTTAATGGGGTAGCAGAACGTTGAGCTAAATTACGAGTTTTATTTTTTTAAATAGAATGATAATGATTTAACTCAAGTGAGAATGGTGACATGAGTAACTAAAAGAAAATTTTCCGCCTTAAGCTTATGGATATATTTAAGTAACGGCCTCTAAGTTTATATTATCTAAAGATTTAAACGATGAGAAAATCTTTTTTACTAAGGACGACATTTTAGTGTAAAATGTACTGGAAAAATAGTAAATATATTTATAGTAAGCGTAAGTTTATTATAAATGAAGAATAACCGTACCTAGAATCTGAAACAAGTAAGCTAGTAGAGAATACGAAGGCGTAAATGGGCTAACAATCATAAAGGAACTCGGCAAATTGACTACCGTAACTTCGGAATAAGGAGGGCTCATTATTCTTGATTAATATCAAGTAAAGAGGAAGAAGCATGAAATAATGTTGTACGACTGTTTAATTAAAACACAGCACTCTGCTGAAAGATGAAAAATCTAAGTATAGAGTGTGATATCTGCCCGGTGCCGGCTGGTTAACAGAGATAATTTAATATACTACTATTTGATGTCGACGGAAACCCCGGTTAAAGGCGGCCTTAACGTGAGGGTCCTAAGGTAGCGAAATGCCTTGGCCGTTAAATGCGGTCTTGCATGAATGGTGTAACGATACAACAGCTGTCTCTATGATTGACCCAGTGAAATTGGAATAGCAGTGCAGATACTGCTTACCTCTAGTTAGACGAGAAGACCCTATGCAGCTTTACTGTCACTAATTATAGATTATGATAGACAATTTTCAGATTATAAGGTAATTGATTTATGACAATGAGAAACCTTTATTTTTCTTTCATATGAATGAATTGGTTTAGGAGTATAAGTAGATTATAGTTTATGTGACTTTACTGAGTCAACTTGTTAAATTATAGTCTGTATGCTTATACTAGTAGATCAGCCTAATTCAACTTACTATATTTATTATAGTAGGTACCCTTTGGTAAGGAACTATCGCTAGGGGACAGTTTATGTGGGGCACAGACCCTGTAAAGAGTAAACAGGAGTGTCTAAAAATTTATAAATATTTTGTTTGCAATTTTGAATAAGAATTTATTCTTATTTTTAATCATATACAATTGATTATATTTGCATTTATTGTAAATATAGTTAAGATTAGGTAGGATTTTCACTATATAGAAATTAGAGATAATAAAAATATTATGGAGAAGTTCTTCTAATATTTTTTAGCTATTTATTAAATAGTTATGTTTACAATATCTAAAAAGCTCAACGGCTTAATCCTGCCTTACTGTTTGATTATCTACAAATCTTACAGTTGCGTAAGCAGGGCATAGGATCACAAGATGCAACAAGGAAAGATCTTGGATTATTGGAAAAGCTACGCTAGGGATGTTTGTCCTTTAATATTTTATATTGTATGGTTAACTAAAGTTATACCTCTGTACGGTGTATACCTGCACGCACGCACGCACGCATGCAAACATATAAAATTATTAATATAAATTGGGTAAATTTCAAGAATTACTTATAATAGTAAACTTGAAGCGAAGTTTATCTTAGCATAATTTTAAGATAAAAACGTTCAACGACTATAAGGTGAGTGTTATGCAATATACACGATAATCCTTTTAATACTACCCAACATTTTTATTATACATATTTAAAACAAAAATAAAAGAAATTTAATTACAAATAAAATATATGAAAATATTTACTAACAATTTAAATAATAATTCTAAAACTGTTACTTTAAAAAATAAAGTAGGAGATATAGGAAAAACTAAATATTTACCTTCCTTTTCTAAAGAATGAAAAAATGTTGTTTATTCTTACAATAAAAACAATTTAAAAAATATACCAATGAACGATGTAAATATTAATAAAATAATCCAAAGTTATTTTAATTTGTATTTCAAAGATCATAAATACGTAGGTTCTAAAAAGTTTATATTATTAAGAAGAAGACGTAATTTTTTAAGAAGAATATATGTAAGTAATGCTGAAATTAAACATACGAATAATAAAGCAATAATTACATTATTTACCGTTAATAGAGAAAAGAAATTATTAAAGAAGAAATATTTAAAAATAAATAAAAAAATAAGTAAAAATTTAATAAAACGTTACTTCTTATTATATAAAAATAATATTAATAAGATTTACGAAATATTAAATGTATCTTTAGCTTGCACAACTAATAAAAACGAATATGCTTTCATATCAGATAAGATATCTAAAAGAAAATTCTTACAATCTAAATTAGAATATTTAAATCAATTTATAAATTTAAAGAATCTTTATCTTAAAAAAATATGAAGTGTAATAATAAATAGATATTGAAAAACATATCTAAGATTATTAAGAAAATACGATTTAATGTATTCTCTTAATCAATACAAATTTAATAATCAAATATTATTACCTAAATTAAGTAATATATTAAATAAAATAATAGGAAAGAAAATAGAATATAATATAATCAATTTAAAATCTATAGCATATAATACTGACTTATTCACTCATGCTTTAGCCTTAAAACTAAAGAAGACAAGAATGAATTATATGAAAAGTATGTTTAGTATTTTAAATAGAGCTTATTTACCTAAAATAAATACAATAAAAGAAAGAACTTTAGTTAAAGGTCAAAACAATGTTGATTTATTCTTAGATAAATATAAAGATTTAAAAATCATATCTAATATAAATGCTAATAGCAATTTAGATGGATTATTAAACAATGTACATGAAACTGCTGCTTCGCAGCATAAAAAAGAAATACATAATACAGTTTATAACTCAATAGGTTATAAAAATATGAGTGGTATAAGATTAGAAGTTAAAGGTAGATTGACTAAACGTTATAGAGCTGATAGATCTATCTATTCATTAAAATGAAAAGGTGGATTAAAGAATGTAGATTCATCATTCAAACGTTTAAGCTCAGTATTATTTAGAGGAAACTCTAACTCCAATGTATCTTATTCATTAACTAAATCTAAACGTCGTATTGGAGCGTTCGCAGTTAAAGGTTGAATTGGTGGAAAGTAGAATTTGTAATTCTTATTATTATTCATTATTTTGTGAAATTCATATTTCTAACATTGTCCCTTCTTAGTTTTTACTTTGTAAAATAGGACTTGATTTTTGTCAAGGCTGCTGCATGCTTTAGCTTGCGCTGCAGCAGCACTAAAAAGTACAATAATTTAGAGATTTTTTAATCAACAATAAACAATAATATGACTATTCATCCATGAGCTGTTACTGGATTTTTAGATTGTGAAGGAAGCTTTATAATTTCTATCGTTAGAAGCGATAAAAGTAAAACGGGTTGAGTAGTTAAATTACGTGCTCAAGTAAATTTACATAAAAAAGATAAAGCTATATTAGAACTATTAAAAACTTATTTTAATGCAGGGAACATACATGAATTAAATGAAAATGCATTACAATTTAAAATTGAATCTTTTAAATAGAGCTCGCGCCGCAAATAATAATAGATCACTTTGATAAGTATCCATTAATAACTAAAAAATAAGAGGATTTAAAGTTATTTAAGGAAGCTTATAATATAGTTAAAGATAAAAATCATTTAACTAAAGAGGGATTAATAAAAATTGTATCATTAAAAGCCTCGATGAACAATGGTTTATCTGATGTTTTAAAGAATGTTTTCCCTAATGTAATTCCCGCAATTAAAGAGTTAAATTCAAACCAAGCACCTGTATGTCCTAATTGATTAGTAGGTTTTACAAGTGCTGAAGGAAGTTTTTTGGTTAATACTTATAAAACTAACACTAAAGTGGGTATAGGTATACAATTAGTATTTTCAATAACTCAACATATACGTGATGAAGTCTTAATGAGAAATTTAATATCTAATTTAGATTGTGGATATATTAAGAAAAAAATTCACTTTCAATTCAGTTGAATAGATTTTGTTGTTACAAAATTCTCTGATGAGAAAATTATACCCTTCTTTAGAAAAAATAAAGTATTAGGTGTTAAATTACAAGATTTTGAAGATTGATGTAAAGTAGCTGAGCTAATTAAAAATAAAGCTCATTTAACTCCTTTAGGTTTAGAAGAAATACAAAAGATTAAAGCAGGAATGAATAAAGGAAGAATTGTTTAGTGTTAGATTAATAAGAGGTAAATAAATATTAAAGGATACTAAAATATGTGTGTAGCTTGCGTTAGGGCAAGCTCTTAATAAAGATGAAGACATAGTCTGAACCATTTTGAAAGAAATGGAAATATAATAAAAATATGATAACATATAGAACAGGCTAATTTGCGCAAGAGTGTACAAAATGAGTGCGCGGTTTGGCACCTCGATGTCGGCTTAACTTATCCTCATGGACGCAGGAACTATGTAGGGTGCGACTGTTCGTCGATTAAAAAGTTACATGAGCTGGGTTAAATACGTCGTGAGACAGTATGGTTTCTATCTTCTAGGGGGAATTAGAATAAAATAAGAACTAACTTTTGTACGCAAGGAACAAGAAGAGTTTAACATTGTTAAACTATGGTTACTAACCTATGGTTTACCTGTTGTTTATGTGTAGGCTGCTTCTAGCGAAGCAAGCCTACCTAATATTAAATATATATATTTATTTATATATATCTGTATTATTTCGATAATACATAGGGATGTTTCTTTCACTAAGATAATGTATAGCATAAGCACGGCAGGAAAGCTAAGTTGGTTAAGGATAAGTGCTGAAAGCATATAGGCACGAAGCTTATCTTAAGATATTTCTTAAATATACGTAATATAATATTACGAATTTATAGGCTTTATCCGTAAGAATCTAGAGATTTTAAAGATTAAAGTACTAATTTAATAATTTACTATTTATACATATATCAATACATGCCTGATTAGCATAAAAGTAATGCAATTGTTTTGTAATCAATAGAAGCAAGTGCGATACTTGCATTGGGCTTATTTTCGCAGCAGCAGCAGCAGCAGCAGCAGCAGCAGCAGCAGCAGCAGCAGCAGCAGCAGCAGCAGCAGCAGCAGCAGCAGCAGCAGCACAAAAAGGATTAGTAGTCAAGTGGTTACGCTTACTGCGAGCTAATCCGCGTTATATCCAAGGATGACTTTTTAATAAATCTCATTATTACTAAATTCAATACAATTAAACATTTGTGCAGCGCAAGCTAAAGCTAAAGCTATGAAAAAATTATTACAACAAAACTTTAAAATAACATCTAGTCAAATTAACCTGGATTGATTTATAACTGGGTTTACAGACGCTGAAGGATGTTTTTATATTTCTATAACTAAAAATTAAAGATTTAAAACAGGTTGAAAGGTATTAGGCTTCTTTGAAATACATTTACATAAAAAAGACTTAGAAATATTACAATCTATTCAAAAACAACTAAATGGTGTAGGTCGGATAGTACCTAATGGTAAAAATGCATATAGTTTTAGAGTTAATTCTCTGAACGAGCTTTTAAATACAATTATACCTCATTTGGATAAATATACTTTAATTTGTAGCCTCCGGCTACAAAAATTTGCTGATTATATTTTATGAAAGAAAGCAATAATTATGATGAAAGATGGTAAGCATTTAACAGATGAAGGTATTAAAGAGATTGTAAATATAAGAGCAAGTATTAACACAGGTTTATCTAAAGTGTTAAAAGATAGTTTTATAGAAACTATTCCTGCTATTCGTCATTTGATTAATAAGCAAGAAGTTCCACATGATGGTTGATTATCTGGATTTACTCCCGGGGAAGGTCATTCTTGATAAGAATAGGAAAATCTTCTAATCAAGTAGCATCTAGAGCTCAATTAGTTTTCACAATATCACAACATACTCGTGATGAAAATCTTCTTAAATCTATTATAAATTATTTGAATTGCGGTACTTACCGTACTTATAATAATAGAGATTTAGGATATTATATGTGTACAAATTTTAAGGATATTTATACTAAGATTATACCTTTCTTTAAACAATATCTAATATTAGGGGGTAAAATCTCAGGATTTTGCTGATTGAATTAAAGCAGCTGAATTTATACAAAGATCATTTAACTCAAGAAGGATTGGATAAAATTTTAAAGATTAAATCCACGATGAATAGAAGTCGTGAATTATAGTTGTAGAACTATAAAAGGATTAGTAGTCAAGTGGTTACGACATAGCTCTTTCAATGCTACCATCGCAGGTTCGATCCCTGTCTAGTCTAAGCGGATTAGTGTAATAGAAACATATTCGGTTCATGCCCGAAAGATATTGGTGCAAGTCCTTTAGCCGCGTTTTTTTAGATCTATTAGTAATATATAGGGTATAGCTTAATCGGTAAAGCATACTGCTCATAACAGTACTTATCTATATAGAATATATAATTTATATATTTATTGAAAGGCCTATCTAATATATTTTCTATGGAAGGAAAAGGTTATAGATTAAAACTTCAGTCTATGGGGAAGTCCCTTATAACCATAGCCGCCCAATCTCTCGGTGACCAAAGAGAGATTTATATATACTTTTAAATATGAACAAAATAACATCACAACTGTGAACCAGATATAGTAGTAGTACATTGTTTACTACGGCTACACAATTTATTAATAAAAAGAGATTTATACATTCAACTTATTACTGTAGAACTATAGAAAATTCGAATTCAGAAAATCACCAATTTATCTTCTCTAATGAATTTATTGAATGATAAAGAGGCTTTACAGACGCTGAAGGCTGTTTTTTATTAGTTAAAACTAATAGTACTTTTGCTTTTAGATTTTTAATAAAGTTACATATAGATGACGCATCTGTACTATATTTTATTAAAAAGACTTTAGGAATAGGTAAAGTAACTATATATGAATCTTCTGCAATTTTTTCTAGAACTTCTCAAAAGGAAATTAAATCCATTTTAGAACTTTTTACTAAATATCCTTTAAATACAACAAAGTATCTTAACTTCTTAGATTTTAAAAAAGCTTTCGAACTTTATGTAAATACTAAAGTTAAAACACCAGAACTTGTATTAGAAATGGATAAGATTAAAAGTAATATGAATAGTAAAAGAACTACCTTTGAATTACCAGACGATCATAAAATTAATATAACACCTAATTGATTATTAGGGTTTATTGAAGGTGATGGTAGTTTTAATATTATTAAAAAAGATAATATTTTACAATTTTCATAGCGAAGCTGCGCAGCGCAGCGCACACAAAAAGGTAATTTAATACTAATGGAAGCAATAAATAAATTTTTTATTAATTTAGCTAAATTTAATGATCTAAGAATTACATGGGGTTTTGTTTACATAACCAATGTAAATATAACTAGACCAGAAGCATCAAATTATGTTTTATCTATTAAAAATAATGATTTTATAAATAAAGTACTAATACCTTTCTTTGATTCTATGATTTGACATAGTAAGAAAGAACTGGATTATTTGTGCAGCCTTTATAAAAAAATAATAGCAAGCTAAAGCTAAAGCTATGAAAAATTATATTCAAAATTAAAAAACTAGGATTACATTATACAAAAGAGTCGCTTGCGCAGGAAAAGACTTAATAAATTTTGTTAAAGTAAAATGAATAATAATAGACTTTCTACTAGCGAACCTATTAAAATAGAAAGAAGTTTTACCTCTTCATAGCTTGCGCAGGGAATAGAGGTAATCTTAAATGGACCATCTAATTATGAAAAACAAAAAGATGGTAGAATCTTGATTAAATCTTCTAATAAATATGATTTCAGTAGAAAAAATATGAAAGTAGAACTTAGAAATTTACAAGGCTTAGTTTTTAAAACTTTTAACTATATAACTAGTTATGCAAAATTCTTAGAAATAAGTTCTCATACAGTTAGAAAAAGAATTAAAGCTGAGAAACCTATATTATTTAACAATAAAGAATACTATATAAAATTAATTAAAATTATTTTAATTTAAAAAGGGTTATAGCTTAATCGGTAAAGCATGCTGCTCATAACAGTAAAAATAAGTGTTCAAGTCACTTTAGCCCTAGTCCGAATGGTGAAATTGGCAAACACAACAAACTTAAGCTTTGTAGACTTCTAGTCTTGAAGGTTCAAGTCCTTCTTCGGATATATTTTATTAGAGTGTTATAAAGCTCTCACACAGGGGATATAGTTTAATTGGTAAAACTGCGATTTTGCATATCGTTAATTCGGGATCGACTCCTGATATCTCCATAAGCTCGTGAAGCTCAATTGATCGAGCAGAACGTTGAAGTTATATCTTATAGTGAACTAAATTAGTTCAATTTAAATCTAAATTAGTGAAGGTCAGATGACTCTATTATACCTAATTAAGGATTAGATGAAGACCCAAAGAACTGTAATCTATAATTTATAAATGGAGCTTGGTAATGGTTTTTAACATCATGGCTCATAAATTCGAAAGAGTGAACAAGGGCATAATTTTTTAACTTTAAACAATGAAAAACACAATGAATAATAACATAGATAGCTTTAGCTTGCGCAGCACCACAAAAACATATTTTAATGCAGAAAGGGACAAGTTTATTTTTTATAAGGATAATAATAATAAATCAGGTATATATCTGACCCCGTACCCCTTCAGGATAGGGTACGAAATAATTTAATTACAAATAAAAGTTATATAGGTTCAGCTAAATCCATTAGAGGTAGATTTAGCATTTATTATTCTACAAATTCTGTTCAGCGTAAACTAGCAGAAGGATCTAGTGCTATTTACAGTGCCATACTAAAATACGGCTATGGAAATTTTAGTATAGATATTCTAGAATATTGTGATATAAGTACCTTAATAAAAAGAGAGCAATATTATATAGATTTATTAGAACCTGAGTATAATATATTAAAAATAGCTTATTCTCTGCGAAGGGGCTAAACATACTGAAATTACCAAATCATGTATAGGGTTAAAGTCTCTGGGACGTAAACATACAGAAGAGGCTAAATTAAAGATGAGAGAGATAGCTGTATTACGTAAAGGTGAAGAAACTTCTTTTTATGGTAAAAATCATTCTCCTGAAAGCCTGTTAAAAATGTCAATGAATAGATCTATTCAAGTTAAAGTTCTAGACACAGTATTAAATGAGGAGACAGTATTTTTAGGTAATAAAGAAGCAGCTGAATTTTTAAATGTAGGATTATCTACATTAGTTAGATATAAAAAATTAAATAAAGAGCTTTAGCTTGCGCAGCCTTAAAAGAAAGATACCTAATATCTAACAAGCTCGTGTAACTCAATTGGTAGAGTGAAATATTGAAGCTATTTTTGTTGTAAGTTCAAGTCTTACCTCGAGCATTTTTAAGGAACTTTAGTATAATGGTGAATGCGTATGACTTTTAATCATTAAAATGTAGGTTCGATTCCTACAAGTTCTATAAGGGTAATGATGGAATTGGCAGACATAAATAAATATATATATAAATATAGTGTTCTAATTTCATAAAATTCTAATTAATTTATTTTAACTAATAATAAAAAGGACTTTAGTATAAAGATAATTACATATGATTTTGATCATAAAATATAGGTTTGACTCCTGTAAGTCCAATTTAAGGAAGAATTGTTCCTTTTTAAGTTATTATTTAGAAGATCTTGCTTCTTTGTTATTAATTTAATTATACAAAAATGAAAAAATTTTTAAATAAAGTTCTTACCATTAATAATTTAAATAGAGTTATTACTATATTTATTATAGGTATGTTTTTTAGATATTTAATTAACGACTATTTACATTCATATATTATAGAATACATAAATTGTATATCTATATTAATAGGTTCTACAATAAATTATTTATTAGAACCTTTGCTCCTTTTCCATTGTAAGTTTTATAGTACTAAATATATTACCTATATAAATGATAATAATAAGTCTGTAGATAACAATTACTTTGATATAGATTTACCTTTACATTATTATGATATTCAAGGTAGAATCTCATTAAGTAAACCTAGTGAAATATCACACTATAATTTGGATAATGAAACTAGAAAAAGAATAGCTAGTCAAATATTCGAAGAAATTGCACAACCGCCTAAATTTAAAGAAATACCTATAGCTTGTGCTAATAATACAGGTCATATTTATTTAGGTATTAGATATTATGATAAATCATCTGATCCTGTAGGGTTATATATTAAATATTTTAATATTTTCAATCAAATGTCTTATTGATATGTTTGAGAAAAAGAAGAGAATTACTTGAAATTCTCTGAAATCAGAGAAAGTATGAGTTCTAAAATGAATATATGAAAAGAAATAAATGATACTACAGGTACTAATGTAGTAAAAGAAGTTCGTATGTTATTAAAGACTGATCCTTTCCATGTAAATAAACATAATAGATAATTATTATGTTCAGTAGAGTAAATTGACTCTTTTTCTTTATTATATATACAAATTATGAAAAAAATATTTAAAACTTTAAAAATATTATTAAACAGGACACTTACACCTGTTAATGTAAGTAAAGCAATAGTTATATTCTTTGTTGGTTTTATTTCCAGATACTTTATTAACGATTATTATGATATAAATGTATTTAAAGAATATTTAACTTTAGTTTCAATAACTTTTTATTCTGTATTTGCTGCTTTTGTAGTGTTTGTTAATGAATTATTTTCATTCTTTAATATTAATCTAATACCTAGTTTTATTTGAAGTATATTTTCTACAATTTACATAGTTATAGATTATATATTTATAAAGCCTTTTATATGAATATCTTCTAAAGTTTGAGGTAAAAATGTACCAATACTATATATGAATGAACCTAGAACTTCAAATAGTAGTAGTGTTTATGTAGGTAATAATTATGATCATTATTCTAATATTGGAAATTCCAATAGAAACAGTTATTATAACCAAATAGCCGTACAAAATCCTTATAATATTGAATATTCTTCTCTTAGTCGTGTACCTAATCCAACTCATTATCCGCTATCTAACTATGATCCTAATTACGATCAAGGTTTTACTAGTGAATATGTTGATCATAATACATCTCAATATTATAGTTATAATCAAACTCCAAATACTGGTTACCAAGAAGATAGTACTAGATTTTTCTGTATTGATAGTATCCATGACAACGGTGTAGATAGGAATTTTTATACTCCAAGTAATGATCCTAATGCTCCCCAAATGAGTAATGCTACAACTCCTTATACTATGACTCCTTTATTTGGATCTAGTGAACAAGTGAGTCAACAACCTAATAGTTCTCAAGATAGTATACCTTTTACAAATGATACTACACATGGTACTATAGGTAGTAATTTATCGGAGTCGCATATAAATTGACCAGCTAGAAGACAAGAATTGTTTAGAGTAATGCAAGTTGAAGGACAATGACTTAAAGAAGAAATTCATATGCCTTCTCCACATATTAAAGGTAAGGTTTCTATAGGTATAGAATATCAAGATAGTAAGTCTAATATTCAATCTTTATATATAAAATATAAAGATTTAGCTAAACGTAAATTCTTTTGAAATATATGAGAAAAAGGTCGTAATAATTATGATTCTTACGAAGAATTTAAGAAAAACTTCGATCCTAAAATGAATATATGAAAAGAGATATCTAAAACTACTAAAAGTGAATTATCTAAAGAAATACATAATTTATTAAAGACTGATCCTTTTGGCACTAAACATTCTACTATTGCAGCTAAAGACATTAAAAAAGTTAATTATACTACGGCTCAAGCTCGTTTACACGAAATAAATGCTCGTAGAAATAAATCTGTGAAATTACCTAGAAAACAATAGTAATTTCTACAAGATATCTAATCTTAGAAGAATTGAATATCTTAGATAGTTAGAGAAAACTGTCTTTTTGTTATTAAAAATAGAAACCATGAATAAAAACTTAAAATTATTTTTTAAAAACTTCTCTTTTTCTAATATTTTATTTAAGATTTTTATTTTCTTTTCTTAATCCCCTAGGGATACGGTTTTCTTTTTAGATTATTAATCAATAATCTTTTTGATTTTACTTTTTTTATCGAATTATTTTCTATACCTTTATGTATAAATTTATTTTTCCTTGAGGATTCTATAGATACTAAGTTTTTTAATGATAATTTAATTAATTTCAAAAGACCTAGAGATAGAGTAATGAATGATGATTACGAATTTAAAGATAAATTAAGACGTAAATCTCATTGAGTATTCTTACAACAATTTAGTTCGGATTTTGTTGATTTTAATGATTTTAAAGAACGTTGAACTCCAGAAAAGAAATTTAAAAATATACTTAAAGATAAATATTACGATAAAAAGTCTAAAGTTGTTCTCTTTAAGGACACACTTATGTGATTTGTAAATCTTAGAAAGAAATAATTATATTTATTAGCTTCTTTTTAATTTATATTTATTTACTATGAATAAAACTTATACTGAAAATTATACAGTGAATATAAAGGATTTTGAATCTTCTTATGAATTTTCTAATCATTTATATGATTTTATAAGCAAATTTGCTTGTAATAAATCCATCATCTATCCTACTATCATTTATATAGACTTATATAATGAAAAGAATAATATATCTTTATTATTTATATATCCTTATATAGATAAAAATGTATCTTATGATATTTTCTTTAGAGAAAATATAGATAGATTATTTATAAAAATATCTTATATGATATAGAGAAAACTGACTCTTTTTATTAAATTTGTTTTTACTACTATGAAATTTATCTTATTGCTTTTAACATTATATTATGTGATAATTACTAATTTATTACTATTTGTTACTAAAAAACACTTAAGAACAGACTATTTATTTTTAAGTGTAATATTCTTCTTATATTTTTTGGCTACAATTCTAGCCATATTTGGAATTCTTAATAATTTTAATATATTTGTTGTAGATAATAATACAACAAATTATTTAAGTGAATTAGATTTTTTAGTAGAAGTACCTGAAACTGAAAGTGTTATTAATGAAAAAGTATTGAACGACAACAATGAAAATATCTTTTGTAAATTTATAAATTTGTTTAATAATACTAAATATTATGACCCTTTTATTGCAGTTGAATTAAAAAATACTTATTATATTAATAATATTAAATCTATGAATTATAATAATAATATTGAATGGTTAGATATTTACAGAAAATATACTTATATATCTTGCAACAATAACGAGATGTTATTTTTTATAGATTGTTTTACAGATATATTAAATGATCTTGAATCAATCCAAAGTGATTTATCTAAAAGAAAATAATATCATTGATCAACGATAATGAATTACAAAGTTTTGTAATTCAAAGGAAGAATAGTATAAATTATTACAGTTAATTTAAATTAAAAGATTTGGATGGAAGCTCCAATTCTTCCCGCAATATAGAATCTATATTGTGCTTATGGCTAAGAAGTAGAGCAAATGGCTCTTTTTTATAAAAACGAAAAAAAACAATGACGATGACAAAAAACGCACTGAGGAAACAACAAGTTTCATATACACAATTCAGACATTTTATTTTTACTTACAGTAAATAATAATTCTAAAACTGAAAATTTAACTCACTTAACTACTAAAATGGCTATACTTAACAATTCACTAGAGTGTGATCTATGGAAAATAAATAATTTAGTTAACTCTCTGAATATGGATTCTTTATATATTTTTTCTCTAATTAAAAGTGATACTTTCGAATATAAAATTAACGATGAAAATACTAATGTAAAATATACTGAAGTAGGTTCAAAGTATTTTAAACGAAATTTGAAACATAATGATAATGTAGATTTCTGAGAATACAACAAAAATAGCTTATATATTTTAAGAAATGGTGATTTTTCAGATATTAGAAGAATGTTTAAAAGAATTAATAATACAAAAGTACAATTAGTAAGAGGTAGTAGTCAAAAATCTCATATGGTTAGTCCTATAGATTTTAGATTATCTTTATATTTAACAATACTATGTAATATGGATTTCAAATATTTCAGAACAAATAATTCATTTAATAAAATAGATAAAAAGAGATATTTACCCTCTTCACAATATTTATAAATATTGTTGTAATAAATAAATTTATTACAAATGGGTATGTTGGAATGGGAGACAAATTCCGTTAAGGCCGGAAGGGTTAGTAGCCGTGCAAGTTCAAGTCTTGCTACCTATACTTAGGACATTTGGTCCTTTTTGATAAATAAATAAAAAAATAATATGAAAAATGTAAAATGATATAATTTAGATATAGAAGGCTATATAGTAGATAATAATTTTATTATAAGGCCTTTGTTAAATAAAGCAGCTATATATGTTTATAAACTTTTTATTGATAATAAAGAAAAACTTTATATAGGATCTACTATAAATATGGTAGTACGTTTTAGACAACATAAATATAGAGCAGAAATACATGCAAGAGATTTAAAATATAATAGTATACTTTATAATAATGTAGCTAAATATGGTTGAGATAATTTTAAATTTGGTATTATAGAATATGTAGATTTTGAACCTAATACTGAATGACAATCTTTAAAAGATATACTATTAAAAAAAGAACAAAAGTATTTGGATTTATTATCTCCTGAATTAAATATAAATAAGGTAGCAGGATCTATGCTCGGATTTAAACATTCAGAAGAAAATAAGTTAAAATTTGGTTTAACACGTAAAGGTAAATCTTTTACAAAGAGTAAGCATATATCTATAAGACCTCCTATAAGTAAAGAGACTATATTAAAATTAAAACTACACAATAAAAATATTACTGTGAGTATTTATAATACTAATAACGAATTAATTAAAGAATTTAATAGAATAAAAATTGCGGCTGAATTTGTAGGATTATCAGCTACTTCTGTAAGTGGTTACATTAAAAGTGGTAAGCTATGGAACAATTTATATTACTTTAAACTTAAAATAAATTCAATATTAAAAGAAGAATATTCAACTTTTCCACTAGATAATGATAATACTACTGTAATTAGATCTTTTAGTAAAGTAGAAAAGAATTATAAATCTTATAAATTAGAAGTATTAGTTGATAATAATGTTTTGTATAAATTTAAAAGTATAAGAGAAGCTTCTATACATTTAAATATAAGTAAAACAACATTAGTTAAGTATTCAACTGAGAATAAATTATGAAATAACAAATACAGATTTGTTATAATATCTTAAAATGAAATTAAAATATTAATTTTTTACTACTTTATGTAGTAAATATGCCTAGTCTAATAGGTAGCACATAAATTTTTGGTCTTTATAAGTAGGTGTTCGAATCACCTCGGCATAACAGGTAAGTCATAAATTTTAGGTCTATTGGATAATAATATCTTACCCGTTCAAGTCGGGTTTACCTTATACTATATAGAAATAATAGAACTTTTAGTAATAAAAAGATATTTAATGAATATCATAATTAGTTATTTAAAGATGTATATATACCTTATAAATTTTTATTAAAATGAATACTCAAGCCTAGAATAAAAGCTTACAATTAATTCCCGTAGTTTATTACTATAACCCTTATGAAAATAGATCATACATATATAAGTGTAATAACAATAAATCAGGAATATATCTGACCCCGTACCCCTTCAGGATAGGGTACGATATAATTTGATTAATGGTAAAAGTTCTTGCTTCGCATAGGAAGTGCTGTTAATTTGAGAAATAGATTATACCAATACCTATCTATAAGTAATATTACTAATGAATTACTTAAATATTACAGTAATATTTATAAAGCTTTATTAAAATACAATTATCATAATTTTAAGTTAGATATATTGCGGCTGCTGCTGCTGCTGCCTTTATAAAAAAATAATAGCAAGCTAAAGCTAAAGCTCATTGTGATAGTAGTAACTTAATACAAATAGAACAATATTATATAGATTTGCTTAAACCTGAATATAATATATTAACGCAAGCAGGTTCTACTCTAGTATATAAACACACTTTAGTTACAATTAATAAACTAAAAAATTATAAACCTACTACTGTTGTAGTACAACAGGGAGGTTCTTTTGCTAGCTTCGCACGCACGCACAGAAAATAATTTAGGTAGTTATGCTAAATATTTTGATAACTATTCAGTTTTGAATCAAATCGAGATTATTCTTAATACCAATGATTTATCTCAATTAGATAAACAAAAGAAACTTGAATATTTTATTCTTGACCATATTAAACTAGGAATTAATAATAAAAATATTCAATTTAATGGCTTTAATTTACACGATATTATTCCACATCTTAACAAGAAGATTACTCATGCATATGATTATATACTTAAATATATCCCTAAACATCTTAATAGTTTGAAAAAAGATTCTAGAGAATATGAAGTATTAACTTCTTTTGGAAAAGAGATTGACATCATTGCTAAAGTAACTTCGGGTGTCTATTTAAGATTGATCACTAAGAAAGATCATCTTGAACATCCTACTACTTTAACTTCATTCTGTTTAGATATTGGGAAAACTATTATACAAGAATATATATATTTTAATTATAAAAAACAAAATACTGTTAAAAACTATGGTCAATGAAAAAACCAGTTTAGTTTTGATGATCAATTTATATTGAAATTAGGTAGTGTATTTTTTGATTATTTAAATACTTTAGATTTAGTTAAAGTAATACTAGTTACTCATAGAATTGACAAGAAATTTCAGAAGATTAATTATGTTGAAGTCCATCTTGAGATAGCGAATTTAATTCCTAAATTTAAAATGTTAGATTTATCTTTAAAATTACCTATGGTTGAACAACCTTTAGATTACAGTACTAACTGTAAGGGTAGAATATTTATAAATAAATCCTGGATTGACATCCATGGAAGAAAGAACTCTGTTTAACAAATTTTTCTTTAATTTGCTATTAATTACTCTTTCTTACCCGTAGTGAGAGAACTCCCTTAGTGCTTATTGCACAGGGTCCACGATTTTAAATCCATGTTCTTGTCATATACACTTTTTAATACAATAAATATGATGAATACAATTTTAAAAAAACACTTGAATTTTTTGACTTCTTGTCAGAAATTCACTTTTAATACTACTAGTTATAATAACTATAGTATGATTGACAGAGATATTAACCAATCTTTTGATCAATTTATTATTAAGAAAGATAATAGTATTACTATTACTCTTTCTTTTATACATTTTCTCTAGAAAGATATCTTTCTTAAACATATTGCTTCTAAATTAGTTGAGAATAACAATTACTATACTTTAATTAAAATCAGATATGATGGTGATCAATTTGTCATGGCTGGGAAACAAATCTCTTTGTCTATTACTTTACCTGTTTGTTCAATATAATTTATTATATTATTATCAAATTCTTGTAGATATTGATTATATGAATACATTTCCATATATACTGAGGTTAGTATAGTTTTTAGAGTACTTACTTTATCGAAAGTAGTACCAAAACAATCATGAACACACAAAAACTGTGGTGCATTATAGATTATATCCAATTTATTGTATAATAAACTTAATGAACTTCCATCTAAAGAATGGATTAGGTTAGGCATTAAAGCTCTTATTTGTTTATTTTTATCATATTTATTCTTATCTGTCATTTGTATGTTTATTTTAACTTTACTATATATAAAGGGAGTAATTGAGATAGACTTTGTTTCTAAATAACTTTGTCTAACTACTAAACCATGAGGTAAATTTCATACTATAGGTAAACCTAGAAGTGTCATTATAGTAGCAATATTTCTAAGATATTTCATCAATCTCTTTCTCAAAATCCTTATTTATAATATAGTAAATACATCCTACCAATACAGAGATATCCTTATTACTAATTAAAGTTTTATTTGTATTTAATTTAGAATATCATACTACTCCATCTTTATCTCTTTTAACTTCAGACAAATTTCCAATAATATATTTCATCATATTGGTTCTAGATGCGTTATATGGTATAGTCATAATAGCTTTTTTAAGATAAACTCTATCAAATACAAAATCCTTTAATCTTTTATAATTTTCATTATTAGCTTCGCTGTCGAACATAATATCTAATTTATAAATTAAAAAGTTCTAAAAATCTTTGGGGGGGGGGGGGTTCATTTTGTTTATTCTTATCCACAACTAAATTTAACTCTTTAAATAAAATACTTTCATTACTTAATAACGCTAAGTGTTGAAATCCATTACAAGTAGCATCTAGTTGAATAGGTAAATAAGTATTAAAATCAAATATATTTTCATCATTTAAAAATTCATAATAACGCCTATACTCTATACAAAATCCTAGGAATAAAAGTTTATTCCTTGCTTTATTTAATAATATACCATTTTCATAATCTAAAATATTATCAAGATTGTCTTTTATTCATTTACTTTTAGCACTATTAAATATTTTATCCTTACCAAAACAATTAACACATAATACTCTAAGTATTTAGTATCATCTAAATTTTTCTTTGAAATTACACTAGGGTTAGCAAATAATAAAAGTGATTTAGCTAACTCAGTAGATTGATAATGTAAATAGTTATTATCACAGTAAACTCTTCCACGTGTATCCAATCTTAAAAGAAAATAAATCTTAGAAAAATCTTTATAAAAGTCTGCTATTCCAAGTATAGTTTCTTGTAAATGAAATTTACTTTTTAAAGAAGTTAATTGGGTTTTTGGAGTCTTAGTCATATTTTCTATATTCTTTTCCATCTCTATTATTTCATTACAATCAATTAATAATTTATGTTTATCAAAAATAAGGAAGTAGAATAATTCTTTATTAATTTTATAAGGTACAGAACTAACTTTATTAATCATATTATAAATAACATTTTGTTCTTTAATTTATGATTTATCTTTTATAGTACCCTTATGAATAATTAATTCGTCTTGATAATCTATATTATTCAATAAATAACCACCAACCATATTCTCAGTATACTTTTTAGGTTCTACAATCATAGGTAATTTTTAAGGTAAATTTAATGTTGAATTAACACGAGATTGAATAAGATTATAATCAACTTTTAAAACATAAACTGACCCATCTCGAGCTTTATATTTTAAATCCTGTTCGATAAATTCATATTCTAGTAAAAGCTTTACTAAAACTGCACCTAATTTAAATTAAATTTTATCATCATCATTCAAAGACTGACTTAATTCAGGATGGGACTTAGTGAAATGACTATATCAAACTGTATACTTCGTTTTTTTAAATATTACTTTATCAGTATTTTTGTGATCAACACTCCCTTCCAGGACTCCAATGTACTTATTTAGAATTTTTTCATGATAAAGACATTGATGATTTATTTGGGTTTTTCTATTGTAAAATAGATACTAACAATGCTTATAATAAATATATAGGTTTATTACCTTATAGAACTAAAAAGCATGGTTTACTGTTCCCTTTAGGATCCTGAGAAGGTTGATATTTTAGTGAAGAATTGAAGTTAGCTAAACAACTAGGTTATAAAATAAATATTATTAAAGGATATTCTTTTAATAAAGAAGAAAATATTTTTAAAGATTATGTTGAAACACTTTATGATATTAAATCTACTGCTGGTAATAATAAATCACTTAAAAGTGTTGCCAAATTATTTTTAAATAGTTTACTTGGTAGATTTGGATTAAGACTTGACTCCAATATTACTGATATAGTCGATGAAGAAAAACAATTTGATAGAATTGCATCTACTAGAGCTATAAACTCATATGTTCAACTTAATAATAATACTTATTTAGTGAATTATAATACTGATATTGATCTTGACATATGTAAAGGATCTTCTGTAGATATTTCTAAAGTTAGTGATATATTAGTGAATAATGAAAATGTTACTAGAAATAAATACGATAGTGTATCCGTTCCTATTAGTGCTGCTATTACAGCTTACGGAAGAATACATATGGCTAAAATTAAATTAGAAATCCTAAACAAGGGAGGGAAAATTTATTATTCAGATACTGATATTATAGTTACTAATATAGAACTACCTGAAAGTATGGTAAATAATAAAGACATCGGAAAACTAAAGTTAGAACATAAAGTTAAAGAAGCTTATTTTATTAGTAACAAAACTTATTGTATTATTGATAATAATGATGAATTAACTAAAAAGGCTAAAGGTGTTAATAGGAATCAATTAATTCTAAAAGATTATAAAGATATGTATACTAAAAATAAATCTATTACTACTGTAAGAAAAGACTTTGTAAGAGGTAAACTGAAATTGAACTAAAGTTTATGATGTTGATATTACGATTAATCCGGATAGTTATTCTAAAAGAATGAAACTATATAATCAAAATAATTTATGAGTAGATACAAAACCTTTAGTTATTGAAAATAATGAATTACTAGATACTAACATGGAAAACATTAATATAAATTTAGAATCTAATTTATCACTATTATTCTTTGAGGGTATAACACTATTTAAAAATTTAAATCCGTCTATCAACAAAATTCTCTTTATCATGAATTTTTGTAACAAGCTGTAAATAACAAAACAAAACAATAGTATAAATATCGTCTAATTTTATATGTGATAAAATCTGATAATGATAAAAATCATAGTCAGAACTCTTTTTATTTTTAGAACTGTCTAAGAATTTATTTAAATAAATAAAGAAATCATCTTTAAATTGGTTAAATAAAAGTTCTTTAAGAGGTTTAGATATAGAACTAGTGTCAATACCTAAATATTTATAAGATGTTTTATTCTGAACAAAAGTTTTATATTGTTGGTTTAAAAAATCTTCTAACATTTCCTGTTTCTGGTATTGATTAATATGGTCATAATCTAAAAATCCTCTAATATTAGAAAAAATGGATTCTGTAAAGTCATAATAATTATTAGAATTAATTTTATTAGTAGATTGATAATTATAAGTATTTTCATCTGATACATCATCTTTCAATCCAGAACGAAAAGTCTGACAAGTAGAAAAATAGTAAACAGTATTACTAAAATTACAATTATTTTTCTGATAACGCATTTCATAATTATTAACGTAGAAATGGTGAAATTCGTTTTTATTATTCATAAGAATTGTTTTTATCATATTTTAATATTAATTATATTTAGTTCTAAAATACTTGAAACATCAAAGTTTAATTCGTATAATCTACTAAAAAATCGGTTCTTCTCCCTTATTTAAGATCTGACTAAACTGACATTAAAAGTACTAGATTAGAGGAGAGAGGATTTTCCTCTCTATAGCACTCATAAAGAGTGGTGGTGTCTTAGGTTTTTATACATCATAATAATATGATTATCAATAATGCTATGGACATAATTAGAAAATTATCATTTAGGCCTAATGTTGACGATCTTAATCAAGAAAACTTAAATACGGTTAATAATATATTTGAAGATACTTCTTTAGTAGGAACTACAAATAGATATATTTCACGTTTAGCATTAATAGTAGGACTTCTATCCGTAGGCGTACTAGGTGGTAATTGATTAAGACCAGCAAGTAAAATAATTATAGCTACAGTATCAAATACAAGCCTATAATAAATAGTTTACAAAATTCAAAGATTTAACTTGATGGATGAAAAAAACATAAAAAATTCATAGTCTCTACTACTATACGTAGTAAAATATGCCGTAGTCTAATAGGTAGGACATAAATTTTTGGTATTTACTAGTAGGTGTTCGAATCACCTCGGCATAATAGGTAAGTCATAATTTTTTGGAGGAGGCAGCAGCCGCAGCACAAAAGGTGGTTATAGTTCAACAGGTAGAGCAACTGTATGTGGCACAGTAAGTTCTTGGTTCGAGTCCAAGTATCCACCCTTTTAAGTCTAGGTTGCTTAAATGTTAAAATGCTATTAGATTTATATATATGTGTATTCTATATGTATTTTATATAAATTAAATATGTATTTTTAGTATAATTATTTTCATTTATTTATACGAAGTACAACCATGAAATGCATGTCCATGGGTATAAATATATAAGCTAAAGCTAAAGCGACCCTTAATTATTATATAATAATTCCTTCATCAATTTTAATATTTAGTTGTTTAGAAGGATGATTCGGAAAATCATTCTAAAGATTTATATGAAAATTCTATATACTAGAATTTCTTTTTACTTGTATTTGTATTTTCTGTATATATATAGTAATTAGTCTATTATATACAGATTATGTTTATTGTATAGATGATGAAACGATTAAAAAAGTACAAGAGGAAGCAAATAAAGTTAAACTTGATACTAATGTAAGTATCGAAAATGTAAATATACCAAGTTCTATATCAACTGGACTTGTTAATTTAGGATTAGCGGGAGCCGTAGGAGCAGGTGCAGCAGGTGCAGCAAAAGTTGTTAAAAGTAGTGCAGGAATAACACCTCTAGCTAAAATGGTATTATGACCGGAACTGCTTTATTAACAGGTGCGATAGCTACAACTGTTAATACAGTTAATACTATTATAAATAAAAAAATTGACAAAAGCTTTACTGAAGAGGTTAAGTTAATGCAAGTAAAAGAGGAATATACTTCTTCGAAAGCAGGAGCTAGTTCTACAGGGTCAAGTTCACCCAATTCGCCTAAATTAGATCCAAGTTTACCTAAACCCGGTGATGATGGACCTGCAGCTTTTTCAATTGAGCCTTCTGCAGATATAGATACAATAATGGCTTTATTAAATGCTAATTATGTAGTACACATTTGTATTAGAATGTTTATATGAAGTATATTTATTTTGTTTTTATCTAATAAAGTAGTAAATAATCAATGAAAATTATAAATTTTCAATAAAATTCTAGGTGAAAAGGTTCACTACTTTATATTAAAAGCTTTAAAATTTACAAGTAAATCTAATAATATTTTTCTAATCTTTGCTATTATATTACTTATAATAGCTAGCTTATTAAGTTTATATATATCTTATTTTTTGTGCTGGCTGCGAAGCAGCAGGAAAATCTAGATATTATAGCTGATATAGTTAAAGCATCTAAAAAGTAGTTATATATTACTCTAAATAAATATTTGGTATATTAATTAATTAGTATATCAAGCTTCAATAGTTTAACAGGTTAAAACTCAGATTTCATATGTCTGTAATGGAAGTTCGACCCTTCCTTGAGGCTAGCTATTTTAGCTAAACCCTATGTTAGCTAGGGTGCAGATTTTATATTAATTTAAGTCATGATAATAATATCAATTATTTCTCTTTTACTTTCAAATGCCGTTAATTTAAGACGTGATATCTCTATTCTATATAATAGAATAGCTATGATTATATTAGCATATTGTATCTTAAATGATATAGCCTCTTTAAGTGTAGTTACTAAAGGTATAGCTCTACATGGAGGTTTATTATTAGTTACAAATATAACACAAATATTCCATATTTTCTTATTTTTAGTTAGTATATTAATATTAACATTAACTAGCTTCTATCCTAGAAAAGTGTGAGTATCAGAATATTCATCTATAAAAGATTTAATCTTTAATAACTTTGTTTATTATAATACAAAAATAATAAATAAAATGGGAGAACATCTTAAAATAATAGAATATCCTTTAATTTTATTATTTATTATTACAGGTGCAGTATTCTTAATGTCAACTAATGACTTAGTATCTATCTTCTTAGCTATAGAATTACAAAGTTATGGTTTATATATATTAAGTACTGTTTATAGAAATTCAGAATTATCTACTACAGGAGGTTTAATATACTTCTTATTAGGTGGATTAAGTTCTTGTTTTATCGTGCGCCGTTGCGCTGTCTTTTACTACGAGTTTAAAAGACTTAGTTATTATCCATATATAACTCCGGCATCAGAGTTAGGTGAAGGGGAAAGCCCGACATTGAACTTAGCATCTCTGTTAGAAGGTGGGACAGGACCGATCCAGTTAGGTCTAGTAGCCCATCGAGCCGAGCCGTCTATGAGCAGAGCTATACTGCCCGAACCCAATTTACCAGGTGTCTCTACAAGAGGACTATGTTCAGTCTGGATAAGAATATATGCATTGTGCTCGATTTTGAGGTGAAGAATTGTGCAATGGATCAACTGCAACCAGGATACAATAAGTATTCATAACGTAAAGAGTTGGGGCTCTAAGGACGGATTAATAAAAGTAAAAGATAGAACTACGGGATTGCCTAAAGCCCTAAAGGGCCATGGTAACAGAGGAGTCGTAGTACCATTTATGGGAAGGGCTCCAGGATTAAGGGTCTGTAGATACTCCAACATCGCTGGAAGTTCCAGTACAGTATCAACTGACGGTTTTGGTAAAATACAGAAGATTAACGAGCTTTGTGTTGAAAATAAAGATTTCATAGTGAAAGATAAATTATATAGATTGTTATATGATAGAGAATTATACTACGCGGCATACCAAAAATTAAAAAGTAAGCCTGGTAACATGACTCCGGGGATAGTCCCTACTACGCTCGACGGAATGTCCGAAGAAGTTATAGTAGAGATTATCCAAAGTTTGAAAGAAAATACGTTCAAATTCCAACCAGGAAGAAGAGTATATATTCCAAAGGCAAACGGAGGACAACGTCCATTGACTATAGCGCCACCCAGAGATAAACTGGTACAAGAATGTATTAGATTGATCCTGGAAGCGATATATGAACCCTCATTCGAAGATAACAGCCACGGTTTTAGACCTAACAGAAGCTGTCATACCGCACTGAGAAGTGCAAGACAGAAATTCGTTATGGCCAAATGATTTATCGAAGGGGACATTACTCAATGTTTCCCATCAATAGAACATGACAAACTTATGAGCATACTTAACGAAAGAATCGAAGATGTAAGATTCCTAGATTTAATACGTAAGGCTTTGAATGCTGGATACATGGAATTCAATACTTTCTCGCATTCGGTGGTGGGGACTCCACAAGGATCTATAATAAGCCCTCTCTTGGCCAATATATTTCTGGACAAATTCGATAAATTCATATTAGAATTAAAGAAAGAGTATGATGTGGGTTCCAGAGCGACTATCAATCCTACATATAAGAAATTATCAATTAGGAAAGAAAGAGCTAAAACTATCCCAGATAAATTAGCTTTACAAAAGGTCATAAGATTGATACCCTCTAAGCTGGAAATAGACCCTAAATTCAAAAAACTGGAATATGTAAGATATGCAGATGATTGAATTATAGGAGTGAGAGGATCTAAAGATGACTGCAAAGAGCTAATGAGAAAGATTAGCGTGTTTTTGAAAGGATCAATGGGTTTAGAGCTTTCGGAAACGAAAACCAAAATCACAAATGCTAATAAAGAACACGCGGAATTCCTATCGGTCAGAATAAAAAGAAGTGCTCACGAAACATACTCTGTCAGAAGAGGAGTTCCTAGCAGAAATGTTAAGAACATGAGACTTACTGCACCGATAGACAAAGTTACAAAGAAATTAGCGAACAATGGGTTTTTAAAGGAGAATACGCCTTACCCGAAATTCATTTGAATGCAGGAACCAAAAGATGCAATAATAATATTATATAATTCTGTTTACAGAGGTATTACTCAATATTATAGATTTGCGGATAATTTTAATGATTTATCAGCCAAAGTACATTACATACTGAAAGAATCATGCGCTAAATTATTGGCAGCAAAATTCAAGGCGGGAACTCAAGCAAAGATATTTGCTTCATATGGTAAAGATCTTAAGGGTCAAGACAAACACGGGTTTTCTAAAATTATCCTAGGAATCAATACGGCCGCATTCAGCTATAAAGTAGATGATATATCGCTAAGATTTAACGCAAAGGGAATATCAAAAGCTTCTTTGGAAGGACTTACATGTGCGGTTTGTGAATCGGACTACAGAGTAGAGATGCATCATGTTCGTATGATGAAGGATTTAAATCCTAAAGCCAACGAAATAGATAAAATCATGGCTTTAAAGAAACGTAAACAAATACCGTTATGTAGAAAATGTCACATGGAACACCATAGTAGGAATAACAAGAAAACACAAAGTAACGAATCTAATGCTTAGTCTGGAGAGCCGTATGATGGGAAACTATCACGTACGGTTCGGGAAAAGGGGAGTATTCTGGTAATAGGAATGCTTCTCTAGTTCATTTATTAGGTACAGCTTTAATATATGCCAATTCAGGTAGTACAAGTTTAGATGGTTTATACATTATTACAAGTATAAGTGACGTAAGTTCTACAGACTTATGATACAAACCTTATTATATAAATTTATCTTTAGTAATATTTACTATAGGATTCTTATTTAAAATAAGTGCAGCACCATTTCATTTCTGATCTCCTGATGTATACGACGCAATACCTACAATAGTTACTACTTTTGTAGCTTTAATTGCTAAAATATCTATATTTATACTGTTATTACAATTAGTTTATTATACTAATAATCGTTTCGAGCCCTCGGCTACAGAAATGAGCTGAACATCTATATTATTAATGAGTTCATTATTTTCATTAATAGTTGGTACAGTTGTAGGTTTAACTCAATTCAGAATTAAAAGACTATTAGCTTATAGTACAATATCTCACGTAGGATTTATGTTATTAGCTTTAGGTATTTCTAGTGTTGAATCAACACAAGCTTTCTTATTCTATTTAACACAATATACAATAAGTAACTTAAACGTATTTATTATATTAGTTGCTATAGGTTTCTCTTTATATTGCTATACTAGTGATAATAAAGAACATGAAGAATTAATGGATAAAACTAATTCTCCTATACAATTAGTTAGTCAATTAAAAGGTTACTTCTATATAAATCCAGTATTAGCTATAAGTTTAGCTATTACAATCTTCTCATTTGTAGGTGTGCCTCCTCTAGTAGGATTCTTCGGTAAACAGATGGTATTAAGCGCAGCTTTAGATAAAGGATTAGTATTCTTATCTTTAGTAGCTATACTAACAAGTGTAGTAGGTGGTATTTATTACTTAGGTATAATAAAAGAAATATTCTTCAGTAAACCAGATTATAAAGTAAATACTTTATTAGAAAATTTAACATTAAAAGGTAATGTATTAGACAGTAATAGAAATGTTGTTAGAAGTGTAAACTTCAAATACAACAATATAGCTATCTCAAGTCCAATAGCTTTTGTTATATCTATTATAACATTAATAATATTATCATTTATATTCATAAATAAAGAATGGCTAAGCATGGGTAAAGAAAAACTTTTGTCATTTTTTTATAAAATAAATTTAACATACAAATCTATTAGATGTTTTTATTTTCTTAAAACATATTCTACTATATTTTTTAAAAATTATACTACAAATATTCACAATTACAATCATAAGTTTATAGATCCTTGATTTATTACAGGATTTACAGATGCTGAAGGTTCTTTTATGGTACATTTAGAAAAAAATAAAGATAAATGAAGAGTAAGACCTACATTTCAAATAAAACTTGATATAAGAGATTTATCATTATTAGAAATGATAAAAATATATTTTAATAATATTGGTTCAATTAATGTTTCTAACAAAGAATGTGTTTATAAAGTAAGATCGTTAAAAGAAGTAGATACAATAATATCTCACTTTGATAAATATACTTTAATTACTAGCCTCCGGCTACAGAAAAAAGCAGACTTTGAATTATTCAAATTAATTATAAATTAAACAATAAAGAGCATTTAACTTCTGAAGGTTTACAAGAAATTGTTAATATATGTGCTTCAATGAACTTAGGTTTATCTTCAACTAATAAAAATAATTTTGCTAATACAATACCAGTAGTTAGACCATTAGTTGAGAACATGGCAGTGCCTCACCCTCAATGAATGGCCGGGTTTGCATCCGGAGAAGGATCTTTCTCTATAAGTACTAGTATACAAGCAGAAAATAAGTCTGTTTCATTAAGTTTTAGAGTTTCTCAGCATATAAAAGATGAAGAATTGTTAAAATCTTTTGTTAATTATTTTGGTTAGCTTGCGCAGGGAATTTTTATTATCATGATAAAGATAAAAAAGCTGTGATTTTCGTTGTTAGAAAATTTGGGGATATTAATTCTAATATAATACCTTTCTTTAATAAATATAACATTATAGGTGTTAAATGTAAAGATTTTATAGACTGATCTGAAGCAGCTAAAATAATAGAATTAAAAGATCATTTAACAGGAGAAGGATTTAAAAAAATATGTAAAATAAAAGAAAATATGAATTCATATAGAATTTAATAAAATATATACCAAATACATGGATTGCCCCCTTATATTATACACAACCTGTGTATAATGATTGTAAATTGGATAAATTGCAAGAAACCTTATTAGAAAATAAACAACTTGCAGCGAAGTTTAATATAATTAAATTTATTAAAATCGTTCAACGACTAAATTACCTTATATGTATAAAACATCCAATATTACTTAAAGTAATAAAGACATAGTCTGAACAATATAGAAATATATTGAAATATTAATAATAATAATTATTAATAATTAACAATCTTGACCATATTGGTACAAATCTTATTTAACTGTTAAATGAGTAGCGTAACTTTCTTATTTATTCTTGTATGTGCTATAGCTATCTTATTCTTAGTTCTTAATTTCGTATTAGCACCTCATAACCCTTATCAAGAGAAATATAGTATATTCGAATGTGGTTTCCACAGTTTCTTAGGACAGAATAGAGCTCAATTCGGAGTTAAATTCTTCATATTTGCATTAGTATATCTAATATTAGACCTAGAAATATTAGTAATATATCCTTTTGGTATGAGTGGATATGAAAATGGTGTATACGGTTTAATAATAGTATTACTATTTATAGGTATCATAACAGCCGGATTCGTATTCGAATTAGGTAAAGGAGCCTTAAAAATAGATAGTAGACAATCATATAACTATTTCAACAAATCAAAAAAATTTGTTAATACATTTATAGAAAACAAATAATCAATAATTAAATAATTTTTATGCTGCAGCTAAACAAGCTAAAGCTAATATAAATAAAGTATTATTTACTTTATCTAAATTCGTCTTTATTATTTTGTGAAATTTATATTTCTAACTAAAAAGCATAACAATTTACGAGATTTTTATTTTTTAATATTATACAAATATTATGTTACAATCATCAAAAATATTAGGAGCAGGATTAGCAACAGTAGGTGTTGCAGGAGCTGGAGTAGGAATCGGAGTAGTATTCGGTTGTTTAATTTTAGGTGTTGCTAGAAACCCTTCATTAAAAAACCAATTATTCACTTACTCAATATTAGGATTCGCTTTCTCAGAAGCTACAGCGTTATTCGCTTTAATGATGTCATTACTTTTATTATACGTTGCATAATACGTATTAATTAAAGATTTTTTAATTATAAGGGCTTGGGTGGGTAGGGATGTTAGTATAACTAACCAAAAAACAATTCTATTTTAATTAGAAATTTTATTATTATAAAAACTATGAAATTTAATTTTAATTCTATATGAAAATATATTGCAGGAGGAGGTACTGTTCTGGGGTATCAAGCCATCTATGAAAGAATTACCAGTAAACAAAAAGCTGAAGAAGTTAATAGAAATATTCAAGATATGAATCAAAAAATTGATTCATTATATGATAATATGGAAAAGACTAATAAAGATAAAAATGAAATTATAGATATGCAAAATTCGTTTAAAGAAGTTAAAAATTCTCTTAATGAATTATCAAATATAAATAAAAAGTATTGAGATAAACCTAGCGAAAATGTTGACGAAAATTTTAGTAAATTATTCGAATCTTATAAAGAAGAATTTGGTTGGGCTTTTGAAAGAGCTCAAGAAATAACTGACAAAGTAAACAAAAAATACAGTCAATTTGAAAGTTCTATAAACAAATTAGCTGATGATAATTATGTAATAAAATTAATTAATGAATTCAATAATTATTTATCAAATTTAACTATAACAGAAATTTGTTTGGTTATTAATATCAGTAGTTCTATTTTTGTCTTAACTTGTCTTGTTACCATATTATTTTCTGTATATGGTAATAAATTAATAGATAAGCTTAATTTAGAACAGAAATATCCTAAATTAGCTTCTTTTATTAAATTAAGAGTTAAATTACAACATACTTATGTATTTATTAACACTTTACTTATTATCATTGCTTTAATATTAATGATTATTATAAATTTTATAACATTAGTAAATGGGGATTAATATGTCAAAGATATTTACTATCTACATTAATACTTTTTAAAAGAATAAATAATCATTGTATTCGGTTTAATAATGTCATTACTTTTATTATACATTGCATAATACATGATAATTAAATTATTTTTAATTATAAGGGCTTGGGTGGGTAGGAATGTTAGTATAACTAACCAAAAAACAATTCTACAAAGTATAAATAACCTTTGTTATTCTATACATAATTAGAAATTTTATTATTATTACAAGCTTCGCAATGAAAAATTTATTAAATTCATTTGTATCTTTTGACGCACCTGTAGCTTGAGGTATTTACTTCCAAGACAGTGCTACACCACAAATGGAAGGATTAATAGAATTACATGATAACATTATGTATTACTTAGTATTAATCTTATTCGCTGTGGGATGAGTATTATTCTCAATAATAAGAAATTTTGCTGCAGCAAAAGCACCTATATCACACAAATACTTAAATCACGGTAGAGAAGTGCCTATTCAAAAGTATACTAAAAATAATAAGTTTTCTATTTCTAATAATAATATTACACGTACTTATAGTACTTTACCTGACAGCTCTTCTGAAGCCTGCGCAAGCTCTAATGTGCCTTATATAAAGGTATATGAAAATCCCTTTTCTATAAGAAAAGATATTTATAAAGAAAACCAAGATAAATCAGGAATTTATATGTTTACTAATAAATTAACAAACGATATATATATAGGACAATCTATAAACTTAGCTAATAGATTTAAAAATTATTTTAATATTAGTTATTTAAAACATAAAGATAGTTTAGTAATTTCAAGAGCATTAATTAAATACGGTTTTTCTAATTTTTCTATTACAATTTTAGAATATTGTGAAATTTCGGATTTAGTTAATAGAGAACAGTATTATTTTGATGATAAACTAAAACCTAAATATAATACATTAAAGATCGCAGGAAGTTCTCTTAACCATAAACATACTGAAGAAACTAAAATGAAAATTAGTGATTCATGCTTTAGCTTGCGCAGTCCAAAAGGAATTTATGTGAAGGAAAAATCAGCTTTATTTGGTCGTACTGCCTCATATGAAACTAAAGCCTTAATGAGTATAAGTAAATTAAAAGAAAATAATCCTTTATTTGGTCAAACTCATAAGGAATCTAGTATTGATTTAATGAAGCAAAAAGCTTTAGGTAGAATTCATACTGAAGAAACTAAATTAAAAATGAGTTTGGCAAGAGGTAATCCTATATATATATATGAAAAATGTTCATCAGAAGGTTTTAAATTAATAGGTAGTTTTGTTTCTGCCAGAAGAGCAGGTAAATTTTTAGAAATAAGTGGTAGTACTATTATAAGATATAGAAATTCAGGAGAGATCTATAAAGATAGATATAAATTCTCTGCGAAGCAGCCCTGCTTCGCAGGGGCTACTCAACTTATTATAAAAGATTAGGATAACTATGAATCAAATTCCACTATATGCTGGAAACTCCTAAAGCCTTAAGTACTTTTAAATAGTGACAATCTTAATGGATGTAACAATGGATAATCAGCAGGAAACCAAAGATAATTTTATTATTGAGTAGGATCCTCAGAGACTAGACGTGGAAACTTATGCAAATAGGTAAGATATAGTCCAGTTATGTAGGAAACTGCATAAGTATTTTGACTTTAATCGAATTAATATGAACTATAACACCTGCTGTTATATTAATATTAATCGCATTCCCTTCATTTAAATTATTATATTTAATGGATGAAGTAAACGATCCTTCAATGACTGTTTTAGCAGAAGGTCACCAATGATATTGAAGCTACCAATACCCTGATTTTATAGATTCTAACGAAGAATTTATAGAATTTGATTCATATATCGTACCAGAATCAGACTTAGAAGACGGTGGATTAAGAATGTTAGAAGTGGATAACAGAGTTATAGTTCCTGAATTAACACATATCAGATTTGTTATAACATCTGGAGACGTTATACACTCATTTGCATGTCCTTCATTAGGTATAAAAACTGATGCATATCCTGGTAGATTAAATCAAGTATCAGTATTTATTAACAGAGAAGGTGTATTCTATGGTCTCGAACAATGGCCAAAACTGTAGTGAACCTACGGTTAAAAATCATCAAATTGCGGGAAACTCCTAAAGGAATCTTAACCAAGTAAGTATGGTAACATAACTTATGGCACAGGTAATGACTCGTGGTACGGTAAAATCAAGATTTATTATTCAATGGACAATCCGCAGCCAAGTACCGAATACTTATAAGTACCGGTATGCAGTACATCGACTAGACGGTGGTTGGTGTTATTATAATTAATAATGCTTAAGGTATAGTCAAACCCCACTTGAAAGAGTGCAGAAAAATATGAATATTTGTATTTTTTGTTAAATAGATATATATTAATTTATTAATTATATTTAGGGATCTCTACAATAGTTTGCTAAACTTATTTTAATGTAAAATAAATAATTAGTACCAACACAAGAAACACTTGTCTTTCATATGAAAGACTATTGTAGTATTGCATGATACAATTAGTAGAAGTGTTTCTAATAATCACTTCATATTTGATAAACGTGCTGGATTAGGTTCTATAGCGGCTGTATCTTTAACTAGATGCTTTAGCTCAAGTAGATCCTTTAATTCAATTAGACCTCAGGTAAATAACCCTGAGTCTATAGCGTTAGAACATATAAATAGTGGAAAACCTATTACTCCATCAGTTATCAATAAAGTATTATTAAATCAAAATTTATCAGTTACTAATTCAAAATTAGAAGAATTATTAAAAGTTCAAGGTATTGAAATGGACCTTCCTATATCAACACCGGAAAATAATCAATTTTTAGATCAATTAACTGGTAAATCTAAATATAAAGGTTTCTCTGGTGTATATATCTTTATACATAAAGATTCAAATCAGAAATATGTAGGTTCATCTAATTTATTAAGACGTAGAATGGACTACTATTTCAAAGGAGATTTTCCTTTAGTGGGTAAATTTTTGCCTTCGCAAAGAAGGACTAAAAGCTTTTAAATTAATAATCTTTAAATTAGATAGTAATAAATTTAGTAATCAAGATTCTTTAATATTAGAACAGTATTATTTATTAGATAAAGAATTTAACTTAAATACGCTAAGAGTTGTTAATGCAGGATCCTCAAAAGGTGATCCTATTTATGTTTATGACCTAGCATGTAGTACTCTTTATTATCATGCTAAATCTAAAATAGAATTAAAAAGAATATTAAAGATACATACAGAAACTAGTAAAAAATATGTAGATTCTAAAATGCCATATCTGAATAAATTCTTGTTATTGAGTTATCCTATACCTACTGCTTTAATAAGCAATATTTCTGTGAAAGATTTAATAGCTATGATGCTAGAAGAAAGACAAAAGAATTATACATTAGGAACTCGTAGAAGTATTTCAGTGGAATTAGAAATTAAAGAAGGAAATACATTTGTAGATTCGCTTCACAAAGGTCATACTTTAAATTTCAATTCTTTAACATCTTGTATTGAATATCTAAGAGAATTAGGTTTAACTATTAAAAGAGACACTCTAACTAAATATATAAAAGACAAAAAAGTATTTCATAATTTCTTGTGTAAATACTCAGAGAATAATTTACCTGATAATTTTGAAGAAGTAGGATTAATTATTGATGAATATAAAAAATTCAAAGTTAATACAGACTTGGATTCATTAAAAATTAATAAAAAAAATAAACCTATATTAGTAATAGGAGAAAATTTTGATAAAGAATTTGAAAGTATTATTGATACAATTAAATACTTTGATACTCTAAACATCAAGTTAGATAGAAAATCTTTAAATCTTCGTTTAAAAGATGGTAAAATTTATAAAGATTATTATTTTACTTATAAATAACTAGATAAATATTCAAAATACTTTATCCTACTAATATATCATAATGCTAATCTAATAAATTAGCTAAAAAATCATCTTTTACATTAAATAAACGTAGAGACAACTTGCAATGTTCAGAAATATGTGGAATCTTACACAGTTCAATGCCTATAGTTATAGAATCTGTAAATATAGACAAATTTGTTCACTGATTATACAACGCTTAATTAAAGCACAGCATTATTGCAATTTTTAACTGATAAAATAATTATCAGATAAAAAGAGGTATTAGTTTAATGGTAAAACTTGATGTTACGGCCATCACAATTGTAGTTCGACTCTATGATGCCTCTAGTATAGTTTTGTTTTGTTTAAAATACCTATACTAAACATGTTTAGAATAATTTGATTAAATATTTAATTAAAAATGAGTTTAACTTTAGTACTTTTTTTAATAGGAATTTTAGGGTTCGTATTTAATAGAAAAAATATAATATTAATGCTTATTTCAATAGAAATAATGCTATTATCTATAACATTCCTAATATTAATAAGTTCTATTAATCTTGATGATATAATAGGGCAAACATATGCTATATACATTATAGTAGTTGCCGGTGCAGAATCTGCTTTAGGTTTGGCTATTTTAGTAGCCTTTTATAGACTAAGAGATTCTTCTATAACTAATTATATAGCTTTAGTAAATAATACTAAAGCTAATTATGATAAAAATAATATAATTTTATTGAATCAAATAAGAAAGTATTCTACAATAAGAAATAGTAATTCAACCTTAGATCCCTGGTTTATAACTGGGCTTTTTGATGCTGAAAGTTCTTTTGTAGTAACGATTCTTAAAAATTCTAGATATAAAACTGGTTGAGCTGTTCAACCAAGAATTCAAATAAAGATGCATGAAAAAGATAGGGACTTAATTAAATCAGTACAAAAATTCTTTGGAAATATAGGTTATTTAAGTGAACCTAATAATAAATCTACTGTAGAATTTAGAGTTAGTACTTTTAAAGATTTAATTGATGTGATAATACCTCACTTTGATAATTATCCTTTATTAACAAAAAAATATTTAGATTATATTTTATTTAAACAAATTGTTTCACTTATGAAAGAAAAAGAACATAGTACTTTAGTAGGCTTGCAAAAGATAGTAAACATAAAAGCATCTATTAACTGAGGTTTATCTGAAAACTTGAAAGAAGCTTTTCCTAATACTATCCTTATAAATAAACCAAATGTTAATATAACCTATAGTTCTATGTCTCCTGAATGAATAGCAGGTTTCGCTACAGGGGAATCTAATTTCTATATAGCAATACAAAAATCTGAAACTAAAAATGGTTTATCTACATCTGTACGTTTTTCTATAGCTCAAGATAAAAGAGATATATTATTATTAAAACACTTTATTAATATTTTTGGTTGTGGTTATATAAATGATTATAAAAATCGGGATGTTTGTGAATTTATTGTTACAAGAATTGATCATATAATTGAACATATTATTCCTTTCTTTGAACAGTATCGTATAGTAGGATCTAAATATCCAAATTATATAAATTTTAAACATGCAGCTTTTATTATTAAAAATAAAGAACATTTAAGTGAAGAAGGTTTAAATAAAATATTAAAATTAAAAAATAAAATTATAAAATAACTATTTTAATATTAATAATTAGTTTAAGGGCTAGAAGAATATTGGTCAAGGTGAAGTTAACCTTTGCCTAGTCTTATTTTTTAATAAGGCAAAATCTTCAAATTGCGGGAAATTCTTAAAGACAAATCTACCAAGTTAATACAGTAATGTAATTAATGGAACAGGTAATGACTCGTTGTAAGGTAAAAACGATTTGTATGAAGAAATGAAATAGATAATCCGCAGCCAAGTGCCAATTATTAATTGGTGGTATGCAGTTCATCGACTAAATGGAGATTGGTAAATAATTATGTATAATTATTTGCTTAAGATATAGTCAGGCATAACTGAAAGGTTATGGAAATACCCAGCCCGTCTAAGGGAATTATATTCCTAAGGCAAAGGGAAAAAACGAAGAGGAAGTATCGCAATAGAATATAAATAATGTATTTAAGTATTATTATATTACCTTTATTAGGGTCTATAGTATCCGGATTTTTTGGTAGAAAAGTCGGTGTGACAGGTAGTCGTATAATTGGTTGTTCAAGTATATTGGCAACTACAGTTTTAGCCGTTATCGGTTTCTTTGAAATAGGATTTAGTAACAATCCTGTTTCTATAACTTTATTCAAATGATTAGATAGTGAATCATTTAACATGGTATGAAATTTCCAATTTGATAGCTTAACAGTGTCAATGTTAATACCTGTATTAGTGATTAGTACTCTAGTTCATTTCTATTCTATAGGTTATATGAGTCATGACCCACACAGTCAAAGATTCTTTAGTTACTTAAGCTTGTTCACTTTTATGATGATCATATTAGTAACAGGTAACAATTACTTAGTAATGTTCGTTGGTTGAGAAGGTTACCATAATGGCCTTAAATGATTAAATTTTAATAACAAAAATAATAACAAAAGACATAAATTTAATATTAATTTGCCTATACAGAAAAGATATTATTCTATTAATGTAAAATATTCTAAAGAATATAAAGACAACTATATATTAACCAATATTCAAAAAGAAGCATTAATAGGTATTATATTAGGAGACGGATTTTTAGAAAGATCTAAGCTTAGTCATAATACAAGACTTAGAATAGAACAATCTTACCCTGATAAAATTGAATATTTAGAAAGTTTATATGAGTTATTAAAACAATTGACTGCTATGGAACCCACTATATTAACTAGGCATAATAAAAAGAGAAATACTACAACTCAATCTTTATATTTTAGAACTTTAGCTATGCCTTGTTTAAATTATTATTATGATTTGTTTTATGTTAATAAATTAAAAATAATTCCTAATCTTAATGAACTATTAACACCTAGAGGGTTAGCTTATTGAATTATGGACGATGGAAGTAAATCTTTTTATAATCAAACTATTTTACATACTAGAGCTTTTAAAAAAGAACAATTAGTATATATTCAAGAAGTTTTATATAATAATTTTCAATTAACAAGTAGATTAGAAGAAAAAACATTTAATCAATGAGTTATTTATATACATAAGCGTCAAAAAGTAAAATTAGTAGATATAGTAGGACCATATATGCATAAATCTATGTTATATAAAATTTAATTATAGTTAATAATAAAGATATATTAAGGAATAATAAAATAGAAGATATATCATAACGTAAAGTTATAGTTATTATTAGCGATATCGTTGTAAACGATCAACTAAGCAGAGTTAGCTTAAAGATCGTCGGTTATTTTATTGATCGCGACAGACTGGTTCAACGGTGGGTGGCTGAGACGCTGCTTAATGCACAGTCGGAATCTTTATATCTTTATAGATATACCAAGGCTTAATTTTGAAGTACAGGGATTATATACTAGCTCTTTATGTATATAATTTAAAGATTTGGTAGGAGTTTGTTCATACCTTTTAGTTAGTTTCTGATTCACTAGAATTGCAGCTAACCAAAGTTCATTATCGGCATTCTTAACTAATAGAGTTGGTGATGCTTTCTTAACAATTGGAATGTTCATATTATTATGATCTTTAGGTAACAGAAAAAATTGTAAAATTTTCAAAGACAAAAAACAAAAAATTAGTTCATTAACTCAGTATTCTTTGAATAATACTAATATATGCTTAGGTCCGTTACTTAGTAATTTTAATCCCATATCTAGTACTACTATTAGAAAGTATTCTAATTCATCTTTTGCTCCATATTTAGCAGGGTTAATCGAAGGAGATGGGCACATAGCTGTTCACGATAAAAATACACAAAAAAAAGAGTACAGACCAAAGATTATTATTGCTTTTAATATTAACGATAAACCTTTAGCAGAAAAATTATCTACTGGCTTAAAAGTAGGTAAAATTATAGATAGATCTAGTGCAGGTCATGTATTATTACAAATTTTAGCTAAACAAGAAGTATTAAAAATAATCAATTTAGTTAATGGTCATATGCGTACACCTAAAATAGAAGCACTACATAGAGCTATTCGTTGAATAAATGAAAAAGATAATAGTTCTATACCGTTATTAGGTATAGATTCTTCTTGTTTAGATAGCAATAGCTGATTAGCTGGATTTACAGACGCCGATGGGTGTTTCGGTATAACTATATACGATCGTAAGAAAAATGGAGTATTCTTAAGAACAAGTGTTCAAACTTCTTTTCGAATAGAAGTAAAACAAAATTACTCGAGAGAGGTTACTTTAGAACAAGGTGGATCTAGCTTTTTTAATATTATGAGCGAAATTGCCGGATTTTTTACCGTAAATCTATACACTAGAACTAGAAAAACCGAAGATAAAGTATTTCACGCTTTCGCAGCGGTGGCTCACAACTCAAGAAGCCATGAAATACTTCGTATTTATTTTGATAATTATCCTTTGTATTCATCTAAGTACCTAGCATATAAAGATTGATGTCTTGTTCAAGATCTTCATAGAGGATCTTTAAGTAAAGAGAACTTAGAGAAAATAAAAGCTATTAAAAATGAGTTTAACACTAAGAAAAAAATATTTGATTTTTCACATTTGAATTCTTTACAATTTAAATAAATTGCCGTGGGAGACAGTAATGTCTCTCTTATTATATAACTATATGCGGGAAAGTCCTAAAGTCTTTTTATAGATTATTGTGAAAACTTTATATAACTGCGTACACAAAGCTTAAAAATTAAAAAGAATAGAATCTAAAAATTGTAACAACAATAGGATGAAAATGGATAATCCGCAGGAAACTAAAAATAATCATTGATTATTTAAGGGTTCCTCAGAGACTACACGTTATACCCCCTTAAGGGGTGAAGATATAGTCCAGTTATAGCTGAAAAGTTATAAGTTTCGAATTTAGATTATAGTACAGTATTCTCAGTTGCTCCTTACATTAACGAAAATGTTATAACAATAATAGGTATTTGCTTATTAATAGGTGCTATGGCAAAAAGTTCACAAGTAGGTCTTCATATATGATTACCTATGGCTATGGAAGGTTTGTTAAACAGGGCTTTCCTTAAACTTTACTATATGCGGGAACATCCCGTTTTAAATCTTGGTCCACTTAAATATAGTTTAATCGGAAAAATTCAAGATGAGGGACAATCCGCAGGAAATTCCAATAGAAGTTCCTCAGAGACTACACGTAAAGCGTTTATATTGAAAGATGATTTGTTTAAATTATGATTTGTAGGATTCGTCGAAGGAGGCGGATCTTTTATAATTAATAAAGATGGATACTTGGAATTTAGAATTACACAATCAAGTAATGATGCTCAAGTTCTATTTAGGATTAAAAAAATGTTAGGGTTTGGCGTAGTTAGATTACAAGACTCTAAGAGAAAAACTCATTGTTATAGAGTTAGAGATAAAGAGAATTTATCAAAACTTATTTCTATATTTAATGGAAGTATTTTTCTTGAAAGTAGAAAAATACAATTTAAATTATGACTAGAAGCTTTTAATATTAAATATAAAGAAAATGTTTTATATTTAAATGAAGACTTCAAACCTAGTTTAAATGATTCTTGATTATCAGGATTTACTGATGCAGAAGGATGTTTCACTTGTTCTATTAGTGATAACAAGACTCAAACTGCTAGTTTAATTAGATTAAGATATATTTTATATCAAAAAGGTAATTCGGAAAATATGGATCATTTAGCAAATATTCTTGGTGGTAAAAAGCACTATATAAAAAGTTATGATGGTTATAATGTTGTGGTAAATACTATGAAATTATCTTCTATTGTACAATACTTTAGTATCTTTTCTTTAAAAACTAAGAAATATATTACATATTTTAATTGAATAAAAATATATAAATTGATGATAATTAATAAAAACCATAATAGTATTGAAGGTTTAACATTAATTAGAAAATATAAAGATAATATGAATAGACTAAATAATAACGAACAAGTATTAGAAAGTAATGTATTTAAGGCTATTATAGATAAGAAATGTTTTTCAGTTATATTATTATTATTTATATTATACCTAATATATATATTAATTAATGATATATTATATGATATATTTTCACCTGTATTATGTATGGCTGGTGAGGATTTAAACGAAAAGAAACAAGCAATAAATGAAGCATCTAATGGTTTAAATGCTTCTAATAATAATCTTAGTGTTAATAAACCTGAAATTCATTTACATAACCCTAATATAACAATACCTGGAGAAATAGGAACCAGTGTGGGGTTAGGAGGTGCAGTTTCCGCAGGAATATATGCACTATCTAAATCTAAGGTAGTAGCTTCAATGCCTCCTGGAACAAAAGCAGCTTATACTGCAGCTGGTGGTATTATAGGTGGAACTGCTTTTGTTGCGGCAAATTACCTTAACACAGTGGTTCAAAAGAACGCCAATAATTATTCTTCTAGAAAGTGATTCTTATCCAGCAAAATCTATAATAGAAGAAGGAGATAATATAGACAATATAATGTATTTTCTTAATTGAAATATTATAATATGTATTATAGTATTATTATTATTATTATTATTAATTTACTTGTATGTTTATAAACGTAATAATATATGAGTTATATTAGCTATTTGAACTTTTACTGTAATAGTGAGTATAATTTCTGTATATTTAGCTTATTGTCTTCTTGAAGATATTGATATCATAGCAAGAATATGTCATGATATTGATTCTTCTAAGAAAACTCTAACAAATTATAATTGAGAGGATGATACAATTCAATTTTTAACTTCCGTGTTAATATTAAGATGTTGTATCCCAGTTCTCCTTTATTTGTTATTAATATCTCATGCTTATAGTATGATCGCTAAGAACAATCATAAATTTATATTATTAAAACACCTATGAGGTGAACGAATTCATTCCTATTTCATTAAATCAGTTAACCTAGCAAGTAAAACAAACTGAATATGAATGACAATAGGTGCAACTTTATTAGTATTTTCGTGTTTAATGTCTATATATATTGCATTTTCTACTTATAATTATATATATGATATAACCGAATTATATCTAAATTCTAAAAAATAACTTAAACAAATCATCTCTTAATGTAAATGAAGATATAGTCCGATCAGTTAAGTAATTAACTGCATATTTATAATCAATATATATTATAAATTAACATAATAGCCTACACCTGTATCTGCATTAATACACGCAGCTACAATGGTTACAGCTGGAGTTTACTTATTAATACGTTCATCTCCTTTAATAGAATACAGTTCAACAGTTTTATTAATATGTCTATGATTAGGGGCTATTACTACAGTATTTAGTTCTTTAATTGGATTATTCCAACAAGATATTAAAAAAATTATTGCTTATTCTACAATGAGTCAATTAGGTATGATGGTTATAGCTATAGGATTATCTTCATATAATATAGCTATTTTCCACTTGATTAATCACGCCTTTTATAAAGGATTATTATTCTTAGGTGCTGGTGCTGTTATACACGCTGTATCAGATAATCAAGATCTAAGAAGATATGGAGGATTAATATCATTCTTACCTTTAACTTATACAGTTATTTTAATAGCAAGTCTTAGTTTAGTAGCTTTCCCTTTCATGACAGGTTTCTACAGTAAAGATTTTATATTAGAATCTGCTTATGGTCAATATCACTTCAGTAGTATTAATGTTTACTTTATTGCTACTATAGGTGCAATATTTACTACATTATATTCAGTTAAAGTATTATACTTAACTTTCTTAGCTAACCCTAATGGCCCTGTGAATTATTACAAAAATGCTCATGAAGGTGATATCTTCTTAAGCTTACCATTAGTTATATTAGCTATTTTCTCTATATACTTTGGATTCTTAACTAAAGATATATTTATAGGATTAGGTTCAGGATTCTTTACTGATAATAGTATATTCATACATCCAATGCATGAAATATTAATAGATACAGAATTCGCTGTACCTACTTTCTTCAAATTATTACCATTCTTCTTTACAGTAGGTTTCTCAGCTTTAGCTATAATCTATCCAGAATTTATGCCTAAATCTGTAACAGACTTTAAATTATCTAGATTAGGATACTATGTATTTGGTTTCTTCAATCAACGTTTCTTAGTAGAATTATTCTATAATAAGTATATAGTTAACACTGTATTAGATTTAGGAGGTCAAACTACTAAAGTATTAGATAAAGGAAGTATAGAATGAGTAGGTCCTTATGGAATGAACGTTCTATTAACTAGAACAAGTAAAACTATATCAGGTTTAAGTAAAGGAGTTGTAACAGATTACGCTCTTTATATATTAATAGGAGTTTGTTTCTACTTATCTATATTTAGTTTCGTTTCAGTATATCTTGACTTAGTAAACGTTATAACAGTTACATGTGTAGTAGTTTTACTAGGAATAAGTAATTATGTAACATCAGGTAAAGAAGCTTAATATAAGCTATAATTACCCTATCCGGAGGATATCA